TTAACCATCTATAGAATTGAATTCCATTGATGCCAAATCAAGAGGAAAATTGTGAGCATTGCGCTCATGCATAACTTCCATACCAAGATTAGCACGATTAATTATATCAGCCCAAGTATTAATAACACGACCTTGACTGTCAACTACAGATTGATTGAAATTGAATCCATTCAAGTTGAACGCCATAGTACTAATACCCAAAGCAGTAAACCAGATACCTACTACGGGCCAAGCCGCTAAGAAGAAATGTAAAGAACGAGAATTATTAAAACTAGCATATTGGAAAATCAATCGACCAAAATAACCGTGAGCCGCGACAATATTATAAGTTTCTTCTTCCTGACCAAATTTGTAACCTGCATTAGCAGACTCACTCTCTGTGGTTTCCCTTATTAAACTAGAAGTTACCAAAGAACCATGCATAGCACTAAATAAAGAACCACCAAAAACGCCAGCTACGCCTAACATATGAAAAGGATGCATAAGAATATTATGCTCTGCCTGGAATACAATCATGAAGTTGAAAGTACCAGAAATGCCTAAGGGCATACCATCCGAAAAACTTCCTTGGCCTATAGGATAAATCAAGAAAACTGCAGTAGCAGCCGCAACAGGAGCTGAATATGCAACAGCAATCCAAGGTCGCATACCTAAACGAAAGCTAAGTTCCCATTCACGGCCCATGTAGCAAGCTACGCCAAGTAAAAAATGAAGAACAATTAACTCATAAGGACCCCCGTTGTACAACCATTCGTCCACAGAAGCTGCTTCCCAGATAGGATAAAAATGCAAACCAATAGCTGCAGAGGTAGGAATAATAGCACCAGATATTATATTGTTTCCATAAAGAAGAGAACCGGCAACAGGTTCTCTAATACCATCAATATCTACAGGCGGAGCTGCAATAAAAGCAATAATAAAAACTGAAGTTGCAGTCAATAAAGTCGGAATCATTAAAACACCGAACCATCCAATATAAAGACGATTTTCAGTACTAGTAATCCAGTTACAAAAACGACCCCAAGCACTTGCGCTCTCGCGTCTTTCTAAAATTGCAGTCATGGTTGATTAATTTGGAGTTTAGTTAAAATAAAAATCAGAGACTCCCAAGCATGGCTTGTTATTCAACAGTATAAAATAATTTCTATATTGAAGTCAACTAAAATATGATCAAAAATAGAATATAAAAAACTAAGGGAATACCTTATGGGTTGCCCGGGATTCGAACCCGGAACTAGTCGGATGAAGTAGATCATTTCATTCAATTTTTTGAATATTTCAAGAAAATTCAAAAATCTCCTCCCAAACCGTGCTTGCAATTTTCATTGCACACGGCTTTCTCTCTGTATTTTCTATTTCTATTTCTATTTCACATCTACTGGCAAAACAAGCATTTCATTAAATCACAAAAATTGATCTAGCATAAACCAAATATTTTGATCAAAAAGAAAAAAAAAATCCAGAGCATTCTGCTGTTTTACCCAAAATTTGGTGAAATTATTTACCTCCAAAATATCTAAAAACCAAAGTCGTTCTGTAAGTAAATCTATCTTAAATAGCAATTTTCTAAATTGTTTATGAAAACAGAAATATAGCAATTTTTTGTTTTTGAATTCAACTTGTTTTCGCACAAATATTTTACGTAGTTCAAATCCTAATTCTTTTCGAACTATACGTATCGTACTTTTATGCTTACAGGCTAAAGTTTTGATACATGAGAGAAAAAGTATATACTTCACACGATCTAAAAAACGTTTATTTATTGCTCCACTGTAAAAAGAATCTACATTTCTGCAAAAATGATCATATTTATCAAGAATAGAATTGTCGGTAAAACTAAGCCATGCTAATTTACTCTTCGGGTTACCCACTATATCACATAATCCTTCTTTTGATAAAAATTGAATAACAAAAACAGCGCTAAGTTTTGAGTTTAATTCCCTGCTAACAAAATCAGTAGATAGAAAATAATCTAAGATATTTAGTCGGAGTAAAAAAGAGTTTGTTGGATATTCTAAGTAATAAGCTAGAAAAAATATATTTTGACAGGAAATTTGTTTCAAAAAAAAACTAGAGGGTTCCGATAAAACAAAAAGATAAGTTTGCCAAAAATTTAAGAAAAAAAATTCACATTTTTTGACTAGAATAGTAGTTCCCAGCAAAATCAATTTTTCCCCATATCTTATATAGTGAAAAAAAAAATCCTTTAGCAATCTTATCGTGTCTTTTTTTTTCGTTTTTCGGGTTAAAAAATTCCATTTTTGTTGAAAATGCTTTTGTTCTGAAAAAAGACCATAAGACAATGATTTTTCATGAAAACAACTTTTCCATCGAAGAGTGAAAAAATCTTCGAAAATAGAAAGAAGAATATTCCCTAAAAAGAAACAGAAAATCACACTTCCTTTTGGAAAAACAATAGAATTATTCACAAACTTAAATTGCTTTGAAAAAAGTATAAAACTTAAAAAATGTAAAAAAGAAACATCTTGAATCGAAAATTTGAAACGTCTAATTAACAGCTCTGAATGAATCGAAGAGGGTATTCTTATATTAGAAAAAGAAAGAGAAAACATAAAGACTTCTTCCAAAAAAAGAAATAGAGAAAAGACTGATTGAAAATTGACCTGTTGATTTATTTCTTTGAAAGTTACTTTGAAACCAAAAAACTGTTTCCACCACGTGGAAACAAAAATATCAAAACAGAAAAAAACAGTTTTTCCAATGAAATTAAAACAAGAACTTCTTGTATTATACACAAGATAGTTTTGTTGATGTAATAGCTTAATTGAACGTTTTACATTCAAAAAACGGAAACTATTAGGTAATTTTTCTATTTTTTCGAAAGAAGGGCTTGAGTTGAATAACAGATTCGGATCTATAACATAGAAATCGTTATGGAATAAAAGGGGATATAAAAAATGTTGTTGCCAACGTATGTTTTCATTTTTTTTCAAGAAAAAACCTCCTAAACCTTTCTTTTTAGAAAGAAAATAACACATAGTACAATCTAGCTTGAACCGAATAAACCAAATAGTACTTTCAAAAGAAAGAATCTCAATCGTCATACACAAAAAAGACGCAAATATTTTATTTTAGCAACCAGGCGTTCTCCTGACTCATGAAATTCAGGCCAGCACACTAATTTTTTTTACACACCGATCTTAAAGTCTTTAGGATTCTATGATATGAAATTCTCTGACCTTTTCAGAGAAAAACCTTCCCATATCGATTGCTAAAAAGCTTTTAACTTCTTTTTAATAAGAGGAATCATTTTCTCTTCGCTAGGAAGAGCAGAAACTCGTTCTTCTAGGTTTCTTCATTATTCAAGCTATCCCTTTTCCATAGACTTTTTAACTACAAAGTGATTGAACTTCAATTTCATTGAAAATCTTACCTTTTTTGAAAAAAGAAGTTTTTCCAAAAGCGACATGCTTTTTTTTCCTTTTTCTAGGATAAGTCGTAGTTTACTAAAATAATCATTACTGATTAATATTGACGAAAATTTTACTTCATTTCAAAATGTAAAAAACTTGATTAAATCGCACTTAAAAGCCGAGTACTCTACCATTGAGTTAGCAACCCTAAAGAATATATTTATTATTGTATACCTTAAGGTATACAATAATGATAGGCCCGTAGTAGATTATTTGTCAAATTAAGCAAAAAAAAAAAAAAAACGAATTATCTTACAGTTAATGTTTCCTTAGTTGCGTACATGACTTCAATTGTAATCTTAACTACACCCTTTATTTTAGCAAATTTTTCTGTCTCTCTTTTTACCTTGTCCCTGAAAAAACGAGGAATTTTTTGTAGTTCTAGTTGACTTTCAGTATCCCATATTACGTCTAAACCACCTATAGGGTTAAATTTTGTTATTACTTCTTTCATATCATGACCACCAAAAATGTCTAGAAGATGATCTTCCATACCCAGCGCAAAAGAATTATAGACCAAATCAGCTATTTGATTTGTACCTTCGTACCCCATAAAAGGACGATATCCCAAAGGAAAATTTTGTATATGAACTGGTGCAGAAATAACGCCGCAGGAGATATCAAACCGTTTACCAATATGACGTTCCATTTGAGTACCGAATATTGCGGAAGGTTCTACACAAGCAATTTTTTTCCCTACTTTAGCATGATCCTCTGTGATCAATATTTCATTACTAAAATCTTGTACCTGCTCTTTAAACCACTCTGCATCATGTTTACAATATGTACCTGTACAACTCACGCGAATTCCCATTTCTCGAGCAAGTATCTTGGTAATAGACGCAGCATGAGTTGCATCACCAAAAACAACAGTTTGCTTCCCCGTAAAATTTTGGCAATCAATAGATCTTGAAAACCAAACAGCTTGGGAAATAAACCTAGTTTGTCTATCAATATAAGATTCATAATTTACCCCCTTTTCCCCAAAAATTGAAGCAAAAGGATTCACCGATTTTTCTATCCGTCGGATACACTCGGCATTATCTATAACACCTATAGGTGTTATAGATAGATAAGGCATTCCAAATTCTTTTTTCAAAAAAAAAGCTGTCATTAACCCTATTTCACGATAAGGCACCAAATTTAACCAAGCTTTTGGTAAATTTTGCAAATCTTCGACAGACCCCCCTTCAGGGATTACTTGATTTATCTGTATATTGAGATCTTGAAATAAACGTTTTAACTCACGACAGTCATGTTGATGATGAAACCCCAAAGTAAAAATACCGATGATATTTACAGAAGGCACATCCGTCAAAAATCGGTCTAATTTTTCTTTTTTTTGTTTCGATAAATAAAAGCGAACAACTTGCTCTAAAGTCCTATCTGCTGCTTGAATTTCATTTACTTGATAATGGTCTACATCCGCCAAAATAATATTTGAATCAGATATTACAGATGCTCTATCTACAAAATTTTGTAAATCCTCTTGTAAAATACTTGAAGTACACGTAGGTGTCAATATAATCAAATCAGGATTTTCTTCTTTATCTTTCCGAAGTAGATTATCTACTACTTTTTTTTGAGATCCACGTCCTAAAACACGACGATCTACAATACTAGCTGTCGCTGGAGTAAAATTTCTTTCCCGCTCTAGCATAGAACGCATTACATTGAAATAATCATCTCCCAAAGGAGCATGCATAATAGCATGCACATTTTTAAATGAATTAGCTACTCGTAAAGTTCCAATATGAGCAGGACCGGCATACATCCAATAAGCTAATTTCATAAACAAAATTTTTGAGTGATTAATTTTATTAAATTTTTTTTTAATTACACTACAACAAAGAGATATTCCTTATAAATCAAAAAATATTGTATAGGTTATAATTTTCTTTTGTTCTTTTGTTTGTCGTTTACTTGCTTGCAGCCAAAAAAATGAAGCCCTTTTTACTCAGTGGTAGAGTAAAGCCATGGTAAGGCGTAAGTCATCGGTTCAAATCCGATAATGGACTTTAGCCTTCATTATAAGTATATCCTAAAAACCCTTGTTAATTTTTACTTTTGAATTCTAGTTTTTTCTTATAATGGTAAAGTAGATAAGTATTTTTATCGATTTTTGCTCATTAATTCTTTTGTCTTTATATTCAAATTCAATCAAAAAAAGAAAATGAACAAAATGTTTAAAAAAGGAGGATAATAATGACTATAGCACTTGGAAACTTTTCCAAAGAGGAAAAAACATTTTTGGATACTCTGGATGATTGGCTACGCAGAGACCGGTTCATTTTTATAGGTTGGTCTGGTCTATTACTTTTTCCTTGCGCTTATTTCGCCTTGGGTGGATGGTTCACTGGTACAACCTTTGTGACTTCGTGGTATACTCACGGACTAGCTAGTTCCTATTTAGAAGGCTGTAATTTTTTAACAGCTGCAGTTTCTACTCCCGCGAATAGTTTAGCACATTCACTTCTTCTATTATGGGGCCCTGAAGCACAAGGAGATTTCACGCGTTGGTGTCAATTAGGTGGTCTATGGACCTTCGTAGCTCTGCATGGTGCTTTCGGTTTAATAGGTTTCATGTTACGCCAATTTGAACTTGCTAGATCTGTACAATTACGACCATATAATGCAATTGCATTTTCTGCTCCAATTGCTGTTTTTATTTCAGTTTTTTTAATCTATCCTTTAGGTCAATCTGGTTGGTTTTTCGCTCCCAGTTTTGGAGTTGCTGCTATTTTCCGATTTATCCTTTTTTTCCAAGGTTTTCATAATTGGACCTTAAACCCGTTTCACATGATGGGAGTTGCCGGGGTTTTAGGAGCTGCTCTGCTATGTGCTATTCACGGTGCTACTGTAGAAAATACTTTATTTGAAGACGGAGACGGGGCAAACACATTCCGTGCATTTAACCCGACTCAAGCCGAAGAAACTTATTCCATGGTCACAGCTAATCGTTTTTGGTCCCAGATTTTTGGAGTTGCTTTTTCTAATAAACGTTGGTTACATTTTTTCATGTTATTTGTACCTGTAACTGGTTTATGGATGAGTGCTATTGGAGTTGTAGGCTTAGCTCTAAACTTACGTGCCTATGACTTTGTTTCCCAAGAAATCCGCGCAGCGGAAGACCCTGAATTTGAGACTTTCTATACAAAAAATATCCTCCTGAATGAAGGTATTCGAGCCTGGATGGCGGCTCAAGATCAGCCTCATGAAAACCTTATATTCCCCGAGGAGGTTTTACCCCGTGGAAACGCTCTTTAATGGAACTCTTACTTTAGCTGGTCGTGATCAAGAAACTACAGGGTTTGCTTGGTGGGCCGGTAATGCTAGACTAATCAACTTATCTGGTAAATTACTTGGAGCTCACGTGTCTCATGCTGGACTAATTGTGTTCTGGGCCGGAGCTATGAACCTTTTCGAGGTGGCTCATTTTATACCTGAAAAACCTATGTATGAACAAGGGTTAATTTTACTTCCTCATCTCGCTACTCTAGGGTGGGGAGTAGGTCCTGGTGGAGATGTTGTCGACACTTTTTCTTTTTTTGTATCAGGAGTACTTCATATAATTTCTTCTGCCGTTCTAGGCTTCGGCGGTCTTTACCACGCCCTTATAGGTCCTGAAACATTAGAAGAGTCTTTTCCTTTTTTCGGTTATGCTTGGAAGGATAGAAATAAAATGACTACCATTTTGGGTATTCATCTCATCTTACTCGGTGCTGGTTCTTTTCTTCTCGTGCTAAAAGCTCTCTATTTTGGAGGTATATATGATACCTGGGCTCCGGGTGGTGGAGATGTAAGAAAAATAACAAATATGACCCTTAACCCCAATACTATTTTTAGTTATTTACTGAAATCTCCTTTTGGAGGAGAAGGGTGGATTGTTAGTGTAAACAATATGGAAGATTTAATTGGAGGACATTTCTGGTTGGGTTCAATTTGTTTCTTCGGTGGTATTTGGCACATATTAACTAAACCTTTTGCATGGACTCGTCGTGCTTTTGTTTGGTCTGGCGAAGCTTATCTATCATATAGCTTAGCGGCTCTTTCTTTGTTTGGTTTTATTGCTTGCTGTTTCGTTTGGTTTAATAATACAGCGTATCCCAGCGAGTTTTATGGGCCTACTGGCCCAGAAGCTTCTCAAGCTCAAGCTTTTACTTTCTTAGTTAGAGACCAACGTCTTGGAGCTAGTGTAGGATCTGCCCAAGGACCAACTGGATTGGGTAAATATCTTATGCGTTCCCCTACTGGGGAAATTATTTTTGGTGGGGAGACTATGCGTTTTTGGGATCTTCGGGCCCCTTGGTTAGAACCTCTTAGAGGTCCTAATGGTTTAGACCTTAATAAATTAAAAAAAGATATACAACCTTGGCAAGAACGGCGTTCAGCCGAATATATGACGCATGCTCCTTTAGGTTCTTTAAACTCAGTAGGCGGTGTGGCTACTGAAATAAATGCAGTAAATTTTGTTTCTCCCCGAAGCTGGTTAGCTACTTCGCATTTTGTTCTAGGATTTTTTTTCTTTGTAGGTCATTTGTGGCATGCGGGAAGAGCTCGTGCAGCCGCAGCAGGTTTTGAAAAGGGGATTGACCGAGATTTAGAACCTGTCCTGTTTATGACCCCTCTAAACTAAACCCAAACATAAAAGAAAAAGAATGGTTATCCCATTCTTTTTCTTTTGGTAATTTTGAATTGAATTTATTTTATTCCAAACAAAAGGAGAGAGAGGGATTCGAACCCCCGATAGTTTGTAACCTATGCCGGTTTTCAAGACCGGAGCCATAAACCACTCGGCCATCTCTCCTAAAGTCTTCTCTAGAAAAAAAGCTTATCTTATTTCATTTCAAAAAAAAAGGGGTGCAATTTTTACATATTAGATTTCATTCTAATTCGATCAAATAAGGATCAAATGGTATAGTTTATGTTGGATTTTATCAAAATTATGACTATTGCTTTTCAACTGACTATGTTTGCATTAATCGCAATTTCCTTTCTATTACTTATAGGCGTACCTATCGCTTTCGCTTTCCCAGAAGGTTGGTCAGGTAATAAAAATATTCTATTTTCTGCTGTCTCATTATGGATTGGATTAGTTATTTCTGTAGGCGTCCTAAATTCTTTTATATAACTCACAAACTTAATAAGTAAAAAGCAAAAAAGAATTGAACGGATTGAAAAATAGTAATATAAAATAACAATATAGAAAACATATTAATAAGAATATAAGAATAAGACATATTAATAAGACATAATATGTCTTGTTTCCTTAATACCTTGCGGATATGGTTGAATGGTAAAATTTCTCTTTGCCAAGGAGAAGACGCGGGTTCGATTCCCGCTATCCGCCCACAAAATAACCATCTTGGCGGAGACGGGATTTGAACCCGTGACCTCAAGGTTATGAGCCTTGCGAGCTACCAGGCTACTCTACTCCGCGCTATTGTCTACCTTCCATAAAAGAAAAACCTCCTAGAAAAGAAAAAAGCGTCGAAGTATCTTCGACGCTTTTTTATACTATGCCTACCAACTTGATTTGATTATACCAGGTAATAAACAAGCATGAGCCATTTTACGAAATACATGTCCACAAAATCCAAAGTCTCGATAAAACCCTCTCGGCCTTCCAGTCAAAAAACAACGACGATGAAGACGTGTTGGTGCACTATTACGTGGTAAAGATTGGATTTTACAAATAATTTTTTCCTGTGAGGAAAAAAAGACTTCCTTTTTCTTTAAAGACTCGCGAATTGCACGATATTTCTGTTCTAACCGTTGACGTTTTTTTTCTCTTTCAATAAGACTTTTTTTTGCCATAGTTTCTAACTATAAAAAAAATAAAAGATCGATCAGATTCTAAAGATAAGGGTGATTACTCATTTTCATTCAATTGAATTTTTTTTGTTTAGGAGTTGTTTCGTTAATTAACCAAATTTACCTGAAGTTGAAGCAATTAAAAAGGCTGCATAAGTAAATATATACCCTACAGAAAAGTGAGACAATCCAACTAATCGTGCTTGGACAATAGAAAGAGCTACAGGTTTATCTTTCCATCGAACTAGGTTTGCTAAAGGCGTTTTTTCATGAGCCCACGCAAGAGTTTCAATAAGCTCCTGCCAATATCCACGCCAAGAGATCAGAAACATAAATCCAGTAGCCCAAACAAGATGCCCAAATAAGAACATCCATGCCCAGACAGATAAACTGTTCATACCAACAGGGTTGTATCCATTAATAAGTTGGGAAGAATTTAACCAAAGATAATCTCTTAACCATCCCATTAAATAAGTAGAAGATTCATTAAATTGTGCTACATTCCCCTGCCATAAAGTTAGATGCTTCCAATGCCAATAGAAAGTAACCCATCCAATAGTATTCAACATCCAGAAAACTGCTAAATAAAAAGCATCCCACGCTGAAATATCACAGGTACCACCTCGTCCTGGACCATCACAAGGAAAACTATAACCAAAATCTCTTTTATCGGGCATTAGTTTAGAACCTCGTGCATCTAAAGCACCTTTTACTAAAATTAATGTAGTTGTATGCAAACCTAAAGCAATAGCATGGTGAACCAAAAAATCGCCGGGACCAATTGGTAAGAATAGTGAATTATTTTTGTCATTAATAGCGTTTAACCAACCCGGCAACCATATACTTTTTCCAGCAGCAAATGCTGGTCCCTTTGTTGAAGCTAAGAGTACGTCAAATCCATATAAAGATTTACCGTGAGCAGATTGTATCCACTGAGCAAAAATAGGTTCAATCAATATTTGTTTTTCCGGAGTACCAAAAGCTAGCATAACATCATTATGCACATATAACCCTAACGTATGAAAACCAAGAAATAAACTAACCCAACTTAGATGAGAAATTATTGCTTCTTTATGATCTAACATCCTTGCCAAAACATTATCCTGATTTTGTTCCGGATTATAATCCCGTATGAAAAAAATAGCCCCATGGGCAAAAGCCCCTGTCATGATAAATCCAGCAATGTATTGATGATGAGCATATAGCGCAGCTTGGGTAGTAAAGTCTTGTGCTAGAAAGGCATAAGCAGGTAAAGAATACATGTGTTGAGCTACCAAAGAAGTAATTACCCCTAAAGAGGCTAAAGCAAGACCTAACTGAAAATGAAGAGAATTATTGATTGTATTATAAAGACTCTTATGCCCGCGACCTAACTTTCCTCCCGGAGGCATATGAGCTTCTAAAATATCTTTTATACTATGTCCAATCCCAAAATTGGTTCTATACATATGACCAGCGAGAAAAAAGATTAAGGCAATAGCTAAATGATGATGAGCTATATCAGTCAACCATAAACTTTGAGTTTGCGGATGAAATCCACCAAGAAGAGTTAGAATAGCAGTTCCGGCCCCTTGCGAAGTGCCAAATAAATGACTATTAGAATCCGGATTTTGAGAATACAAATTCCACTGACCCGAGAAAAGAGGACCTAACCCTTGAGGATATGGTAAAACACTTAAAAAATTAACCCATCGCACATGGATTCCCCTTGATTCTGGAATAGCTACATGAACTAAATGTCCTGTCCAAGCTAAAGAACTTACTCCAAAAAGCCCTGACAAATGATGATTAAGACGTGATTCCGCATTTTTGAACCATGAGATACTTGGTTTCCGTTTCGATTGTAAATGAAATCTACCTGCTATTAAAAAAACAGTAGAAAGAAATATTAAAAAAAGAGCTCCAGTATAAAGATCTTCATTAGTACGTAATCCAACTGTATACCACCATTGATAAAGACCGGAATAAGCAATATTGACCGGCCCAGGAGCGCTTCCTCGAGTAAAAGCTTCTATAGCCGGTTGACCGAAATGAGGATCCCAAATAGCATGAGCAATAGGTCTTACATGTAAAGGGTCATTTATCCAAAACTCAAAATTACCTTGCCAAGCTACATGGAACAAATTTCCAGAAGTCCATAGAAAGATTATAGCTAATTGACCAAAATGGGAAGCAAATATTTGTTGATACAATTGTTCTTCCGTAATATCATCATGACTCTCAAAGTCATGTGCAGTTGCAATACCAAACCAAATACGACGAGTAGTCGGGTCTTGGGACAAACCTTGACTGAACTTCGGAAATCTTGATATCATAATGGTTACATCCGCTATTATTCTACTGCAATAATTCTTGCTAGGAAGAACGACCATGTTGTGACAATTCCTCCCAGGAGATAATGAGCCACTCCTACAGCACGCCCTTGTACAATGCTTAAGGCTCTAGGCTGGATAGCAGGAGCAACTTTCAATTTGTTATGGGCCCATACAATTGATTCTATAAGTTCTTGCCAATACCCCCGACCGCTAAATAAAAACATTAAACTAAAAGCCCAAACAAAATGAGCACCCAAAAAGAAAAGGCCATATGCGGATAACGCAGAACCATAAGATTGAATTACTTGAGAAGCTTGTGCCCATAGAAAATCACGAAGCCACCCATTAATTGTAACGGAACTTTGTGCAAAGTTTCCCCCCGTGATATGAGTTACTACTCCCTGAGTGCTTATATTACCCCAAACGTCCGATTGCATTTTCCAACTAAAATGAAATATAACAACAGAAATTGCATTGTACATCCAGAATAAACCTAAAAAAACATGATCCCATGCAGATACTTGACAGGTTCCTCCTCTTCCAGGTCCATCACAAGGAAATCTAAAACCAAGATTCGCTTTATCGGGTATCAAACGGGAACTGCGCGCAAATAAAACACCTTTGAGTAAGATTAATACAGTTACATGAATTGTAAAAGCATGAATGTGGTGAACTAAAAAGTCTGCAGTTCCCAAAGGAATCGGTAACAAAGCTACTTTAGTACCTACTGTTACCAAATCATTGCCTCCCCAAGTGAAACTTGTACTTGCTGTTGCAGCAGGAGCTGTAAACCTAGGTGCTGTTACGTGAGTATTTTGTAACCATTGAGCAAATATTGGTTGTAATTGTATAGCAGTATCCGAAAACATATCTTGAGGACGCCCTAATGCACTCATAGTATCATTATGAATATATAGACCAAAACTATGAAAGCCTAAGAATATACATGTCCAGTTTAGATGCGATATAATTGCATCACGATGTCGAAGAACTCGATCGAATAAATTATTATAAGAAGTAGTTGAATCATAATCTCTAACTAGAAAAATCGCCGCATGTGCTGCGGCACCAATGATGACAAACCCCCCAATCCACATGTGATGTGTGAATAAAGAAAGTTGAGTACCATAGTCAATGGCTAGATAAGGATAAGGGGGCATAGAATACATATGATGAGCTACAACAATAGTCAAAGACCCTAATATAGCCAAGTTAAGAGCTAATTGAGCATGCCATGAGGTAGTTAATATTTCATAAAGACCTTTATGCCCCTCTCCTGTAAATGGGCCCTTATGAGCTTCTAAAATTTCCTGTATACTATGCCCAATACCCCAATTGGTTTTATACATATGGCCAGCTATCAGAAAAATAACGGCAATAGCTAAATGATGGTGTACAATATCAGTCAACCACAATCCTCCTGTTATTGGGTTTAAACCCCCCCGAAACGTTAAAATTTCGGAATATTCAGACCAATTTAGTGTAAAAAAGGGAGTCAAGCCTTTAGAAAAACTAGGATAAAGTTGAATTAAAAGGTCGCGGTTTAAAATAAATTCATGAGGCAGTGGTATCTCTTTAGGGTCCACTCCAGCATCTAGAAGTTGGTTAATAGGTAAAGATACGTGTACTTGGTGCCCTGCCCAAGATAGCGAACCAAGTCCTAATAACCCTGCTAAATGGTGATTTAACATAGATTCTACTTGGAACCAAGATAATTTTGGAGCAGCTTTGTGATAATGAAACCAACCAGCAAACAGCATTAATGCTGCAAAGATCAATCCACCAATTGCAGTACAGTAAAGTTGTAATTCACTTGTTATTCCAGATGCTCTCCAAATTGGGAAGAATCCAGATGTTATCTGTATTCCTCTAAAACCTCCACCTACGTCCCCATTCAATATTTCTTGGCCTACTATAGGCCAAACCACTTGAGCACTAGGTTTTATATGAGTGGGATCCGCGAGCCATGCTTCATAATTGGAAAAACGAGCCCCATGGAAATACATACCACTTAACCAAATAAAGATGATCGCTAATTGACCAAAATGAGCACTAAAAATTTTGCGAGAAATTTCTTCTAAATCTTCGGTATGACTATCAAAATCATGAGCATCCGCATGTAAGTTCCAAATCCAAGTAGTAGTTTCAGGATCCCCTTTTGCTAATGTCCTTGAAAAATGCCCGGGGTTAGCCCATTTTTCAAAAGAAGTTTTGATAGGATCTCTCTCCACCATAATCTTAACTTCTGATTCCGGTGAACGCATAATCATAGAGTTCTCCTTTGTTAGGATGAAACAAAAAAGAGACCCGCCAACTGGAATTAGTAAATGATAAATCTCAAACCAATTCTTTGTTTATTTTCGAATTTAGAACTGGAACGATTTGAAAAAGAAAATGGAACTAGGGCGGGTGTTCGTTTTTTATTATGACACATTGAAAGGGGCGCTTAATGGACTATTCAGATTCAAAAAAGCCTTTTGAATTTTTGAATTATATAGTCTATTCTATCAAATAGTTTCTACAAAGCCTGGGGTGGACATAATTGGTCCAACCCCTACCCTTTACAGTCTAGATCCCATTGATAACATATACATTTACTTTCCTTTAATATCGATTTTCCTTTTCTGAAAATATTCAATCAAAACGTCCTGTAATTTTTAACCAATTTTGTGCTTCGATGTAATTAGCTGGAGCTAATAGTATAGCTTGTTTCCAATATTCTGCAGCTTGATCAAACCAAACCTCTGCTGCTTCAGGATCTCCCTGGTTAATAGCCTGTTCTCCTCGGTCAGAATAGGTTATTATTTTCCTTTCCTTAGAACCGTACTTGAGAGTTTCCTTCCTCATACGGCTCAATCAACTCTTGAGTCCTTTAACGAAAAAAAAAAAAAACACTCGAAAGTGGGGAAATCTATTCAAACTAATCACAGGACCAGAAGTTACTAAACTGAGTTTCAAACTTTACTAAAATTTTAGTTTTCTCTTTTCTCCTACCACCTTGTGAATTCCAAAAAAAAGTCTTTGTGTGAGAGAGGGAGGGGTACCTATCCCCGTATAGAATTTGAAAAAAGTACTTTCTTAGAAAAGTACTTACTTGCCGTCTTTAGGACCTAATACTACACCACTGCGCAATACTTATGAAAGAAAAAGAATAAACTTTATTACATAAGTAAATCCCTTTATGAGCAGATCTAATTGTATCAACTCCAGAAATTCAAAATTGATCTTTATGGTGCTTTTTCCCCTTATAGTTTCAATTACTTTCTCCATAGAAACAAATATAAGCTTTTTTAGCATCCTACCTGGGTAGGGGACCCTTTTGTTTTTTTTTGCTACAGCTGATACAGCCCAACTGTTGTTATTTAACAGTAGTGGCAATATGTAGAAAGCCTTTTGGTTTGTTTTTAACTAACTTAATTCTATCCTACAGATAGACGCACGTAATGACAGATCAAAGCTGTATTATTAAAGGCTTGTGGTAACGTTGGATTTCGTTCTAATGCCTGGAAATAGTATTCCAAAGCCTTGGCATGTTCCCCATTACTAGTATGTACAAGTCCTATATTATATAATATATAACTTCGGTCATAAGGATCAACTTCCAATCGCATTGCTTCATAATAATTTTGAAGAGCTTCTGCATATTCTCCTTCTGATTGTGCTGACATTCGTTACGGTCGTTCTTATTGATTCAACTTTGAATAATCTCCGGTTCAAAACCGTACTTGAGATTCTCATCTCATACGGCTCCTCCTTTCTTTTACATAATAAAAAAAAAAAGAAAAATAAGCAACATCTAAAAATTAGAAGGGACTAGTATGTTTTGAATCAAAATCTAGCCATCCTTTTCAGAAAGAGTCTTTTTAACACCTTCTACTCTTTGTTTGTTCTTACTGCTTTGCACTTTTAAACAGGGTTTAATCACTTCAACAAAATTCGATGGTTCTTTTGGTATCCGAAATACAAACAAGATGGTTTTGGATTGTCTCAACCATTCGAATTAACCCTCATTAAGGGCTACAAAAAAAATAGTAAGTGAAATCAACTCTAACGAAGCTTTTCATTGGTCGATTCCTATATGTAATGTCTTTCCTTTATGCATTTATATTATACAGTATATACAATACGTATCCTTTTGCTTAATATTCTACTATGTAGATCCAAAGACGCATTAATCCGGGATACAGGACAGAAGGAGTTGCTCTTTTTCAAAGACTCACCTTCACTAAACATAAGTTTTTTGGCCTTACATCGAAGGTTTATTCGAAAGAAAAAAAAAGGCCAAAAAATCAAATCACACCATCTCTGTAGTAAGCAAAGGCTTGTTTTTCTGTTAAAACCGTTGGAATTATTTTTAATATAATATCTGCTAATATTGTGAACGTTTTATCTATAAAATTCTCATTTTTTTGAGATCTGGGCATAGTGATCAAATTTTTTTTTTTTTGCTTCAGTTCCTTTTGGAATGAGTTTCATCACATAGAAATGCTTACTACAAAAATAATAGAATAGGAAATTCCAATTCCATAAGTTTTTATGGGGAGGAGATTACCCGAGGAAAGATGGTCGAGTGGTTCAAGACGTAGCATTGGAAATGCTATATAGACTTATGTCTACCGAGGGTTCAAATCCCTCTCTTTCCGCATTTCCCGCTTTTTCTCTTTTGGAAAAGAAAAGATCGAAACCCCATTTTTTTGATTAAATCCGTCGAGAATAATATTCTATAACTAGCATTTCTTTAATTTTTAATTGAAGATCTTTTGTATCTATAATTTTATTAACTATTCCTTTATTTTGTGACAAATTGAAGGTCAAATAATGTGGTACTCTATTTCTATTTTTCCAAAGTTGACCCCAACTTTTTTTCATTCGAATTCTCAGTCTTTCTGGATCTTTTCCTTTTAAAGTTATAATATCTTGGGGTTTACAACGATAACTTGGTATATCCACTATATGATGATTGACTAAAATATGTCTATGATTAACTAGTTGCCTGGCTCCAGGAATAGTACGAGCTATACCTAATCGAAAAAGAATATTATCTAAACGCATTTCAAGTAATTGAAGTAAGACCTGGCCTGTTGACCCCTGAGCATTTTTAGCAATATGAACATATTGCCGTAATTGTCGTTCTGTTAAGCCATAATGAAAACGAATTTTTTGTTTTTCTTGTAAACAAACGAGATATTGAGATTTTTTCCACCAGGGTCGAGAAGACCGGTGAACACGTTTTTTATATTTAGGTCTTTTACTCGTAAGTCCTGGTAATGTTTTAAGACGACGTATGATTTTGAACCGAGGTCCTAAATAACGGGACATAAAAAGCATTCCTTTTCCTTCCATTTCACAAATTTTTCTTTTGTTAGAATAATATGTTAGACCTTATCCGGCCTATATCTTGTTTCATGACAAGGTAGCAGCAATTTTTTTTTACTTTTGAAACGTTAAGCCCTTTCTTATAAATTCATAATATCTTCAAAACGATTATATCTTCAAAAATCTTATGGGCATATAGAACTACTTTACGGTATAATATGTCATTCTGACAAGCAAATTTTTTCAAAAAGAAGAAATAGTTGGATTAATCCATTAAGTCCATTCTCAAACAATTACAGATTTCAAAAAAGTTCAATTCAAAACAATTCTAAAAAATTAGATTATGGAAGTCAATATTCTAGCACTTATTGCTGTTGCACTTTTTATTTCGATTCCTACTGCTTTTCTAGTCATCATTTATGTAAAAACAATCAGCGAAAACAATTGATTGATTACAAATTTGTTTATAAATATTAGTAGTCGTATCAAAAAAAAGATTGATACTACTACTAATATACCCGTATTAAAAAGCATTAGATTCTTTTTTAGAGTCCACTTCTTCCCCATACTACAAGTGAAAGCGAAAAGGTAAACACTACCATTAAAGCAGCCCAAGCAATACCGGTTATATCCATATAAAAAATTTCCTTTTTTATTACTAATGATAAGAAAATTAATAACAATTGTGCAAAGTAGAAAAGATCGGAGATTTCAATTAAATAATAGTTAAAAAATAGTTAAAAAAGTTTCTTGACCACAAAAAAGTAGGCGACACCCAGATTTGAACTGGGGGATCAGGGATTTGCAGTCCTCTGCCTTACCACTTGGCTATGCCGCCAAACCCATCAATTTTTAGTAAAATAATGTTTGTTTCATTCTTGATTTTGTATGTTTACTATAGTCTAAAACAAAAACCAATGCAAGTCAAAATAAAACCTCTTTTTTCTAAGTGCCAAATCCATAAAAAACCATAAAAAAAAAAAAAGTTTTTCTCTATATGAGTTCTATATAAAAGAAAAGAATAAAAAAAGAAAATGTTTATGTTTACAATTCCCGATTTTAGTCAAATACAAATGAAAGGGTTTTTCCGTTTCATTGAAAAGGATATATTTGAAAAACTAGTTGATTTTCCACAAATTTCTAATACTGAAAAAGAAGTCAAATTTTTTTTTGGTAAAAATTATAAAATCATGGAACCCCCAACAACAGAAAGGAATGCGGTATATCAACGTTTTACATTTTCTTCAAAATTTTATGTACCAGGAATTTTTATTTATTGGAAACAAATGAAAAGGAAAAGAATGATATATCTCGGAGATATTCCTTTGATGAATGATCATGGAACATTTGTAATAAATGGAAATTATAGGGTCGTAGTTAATCAAATAATAAGAAGTCCCGGTATCTACTATAGTTTAGAACAAAAAAAAGCTGGAAATATATATACTGGCACTCTAATCTCTGATTGTGGAGAAAGGTTGAAATTCGAAATTGATATCAAAAAAAAACTATGGGTTCGTATAAGCAGAAAGAAAAAAGTTTCTATTTTAGTTTTCTTATTCACTATGGGTCTAAAAATTGAAGAGGTTCTTTATAATACTTATAATCTAACAGGATTTGAAGGTTGGGAATTAATTTGGAACGAAAAAATGAAACAAAAACTTTCACGAAAGGGGGGCCCCATTCTTACCTTTTATGAAGAACTCGAATCCATGAAATGCGATAGTAGTGATTTTGCTTTTTCAGAGTTTCTATATAAGAAATTGACTAACTTTATTTCAAAAAGATGTGAATTAGGAAGAATTGGTAGACGAAACCTAAATCAAAAGTTAAACCTCGATATACCTGATAACGAAATTTTTTTATTACCGCAAGATGTATTAGCTATTGTAGATTATCTGATTAAAGTAAGTTATGGTTTGGGTACGATCGATAATATCGATCACCTTCAAAATCGACATTTCTGTTCCGTGTCAGATTTCTTAAAAAAAGAAGTTGGATTAGCTCTAAATCGTGTGAAAGTTTTAATTCAAAAAAATATGCAAACAATAGAAATACTTGAAAATACCCAGAATAAACAAATAATGTTCCCAGAGTTTCCATTTATTTCCACCCAATTAACAAGAACTTTGAAACATTTTTTTGGGTTACACCCCCTATCACAATTTTTAGAGCAAACGAATCCGTTAGCAGAAATACTTCATGGAAGAAAAGTTAGCTTTTTAGGCCCTGGAGGTTTAACGGAGCGAACTGCTAGTTTTCGCGCACGAGATATTCATCCTAGTTATTATGGACGTTTTTGTCCAATTAATACTCCTGAAGGGCAGAATGCCGGGCTTATCGCCTCACTTGCAAATTCCGTAAACGTTGATGATTTTGGTTTTTTAAAAAGTCCATTCTATAATGTAACGAAAAAATCCAATGAAGACCATATGGTTTCTTATCTATTGCCAAATGAAGATAAAAATTACCGAATAGCTTTAGAAAATTTGTTGGCGGTAGATCATAAACTTCCAGAAAAGAAAAATACTCCAACTCAATATCGCCAAGATTTTTTATCTGTTGCATGGGAACAAATCCATTTCAGAAGTATTTTGCCTTTACAATATTTTTCCATTGGAGTTTCTCTTATTCCTTTTCTAGAACACAATGATGCTACTCGCGCTTTAATGGGTTCAAATATGCAGCGTCAAGCTGTCCCATTACTTCAACCAGAAAAATGCATTGTTGGAACTGGCCTAGAAGGCCAAGTAGCACTCGATTCAAGAATTTTAGCAACAAGTATTCAAGAAGGAAGAATCGAATATTTTGATTCGAAGACTATTGTGTCATCCCTGAACAGAAAAACAATAGAAACAATTTTAGAGATATATCAACGCTCTAATAGCAATATTTTGATTCATCAAAAACCTCAAGTAAATCAGGGTAACTATGTGAAAAGAGGGCAATTTATGGCAGATGGTTCGACCACAATAGGAGGGGAGCTCTGCTTAGGAAAAAATATATTAGTAGCGTATATGCCGTGGCAAGGATACAATTTTGAAGACGCGATCCTTATCAATGAACGTCTTATCTATGAAGAAATTTTTACTTCTTTTCATATTACAAGGTATGAAACTATGATTTATATGGCAGAGTGTGAGATTTTAACAAAAGAAATACCTCAAATCGAAGCTTACTCACTTCGTCATTTGGATGAAAATGGTATTGTTAGGGTAGGTTCTTGGATACAACCGGGTGATGTTTTAGTGGGCAAATTAAAACCTCGTTCCTCCCAGGAAGTGTTGCGTTTTCCAGAACTAAGATTATTACAAGATCTTTTTTGTACTCCTCGGACAAAAGAAACTTGTCTAAAAGCAAATGGCAAAGGTCGAGTTATTGATGTAAATTGGATCAAACTTCAAACATTATGGCAAGATAATTTAAGAAAAAGCCATCACGAAGATGATGATATAGAAGATGATTTTGAAAAAAATGATCAAACTGACCCTGGGGAGAATGATTCAGAAAAAGTGCATGTATATATTTTACAAAAACGTAAAATACAAGTAGGCGACAAAGTCGCCGGAAGGCACGGTAATAAAGGAATTATTTCAAAAGTTTTGTCTAGGCAAGAAATGCCGTTTTTACAAAACGGGAAACCTGTAGATATGATATTAAACCCTTTGGGAGTACCTTCTCGGATGAATGTAGGACAAATTTTTGAATGTTTACTTGGTTTAGCAGGAACCTTAATGAACAAACAGTATAGAATACCACCCTTTGACGAAAGATATGAGCAAGAAGCTTCTAGAAAATTAGTTTTTAATGAACTTCACAAAGCTAGTGAACAAACAGTGAATCCATGGGTTTTCGAACTGGAACATCTTGGAAAAACCAAGATTTTTGATGGAAAAACAGGAGAAATTTTGGAACAACCTGTAACCGTAGGAAAAGCTTATATGATGAAATTAATTCATCAAGTTTATGATAAAATGCACGCCCGTTCCACCGGAAGTTATGCAAGGATAACACAACAACCTGTACAAGGAAAATCAAAAGGAGGAGGTCAACGACTTGGAGAAATGGAAGTTTGGGCTTTAGAAAGTTTTGGTGTTGCTTCTATTTTACAAGAGATGCTTACTGTCAAATCTGACCATCTAAAAACTCGTACTAAAATACTTAGATCCATATTAGATGGGCATTCAGTACCTAAAGCTGAAACTGCTACGGAGTCCTTTCGCGTGCTTATTCGAGAATTACGATCTTTAGCTTTAGAATTGAATCATACTATTATATCAGAAAAAAACTTTCAGATAGAAAATAAATTCAATTTCAATCAAATTGCTTATGATTGACTCAAAGAAAAAACATCAAAAACTGAGAATTACATTAGTTTCGCCTGAACAGATTCGTGCTTGGTGTGAAAAAACTTTACCCAATGGAGAAAAGGTTGGACAAGTACTCAATCCAAGGACTATCGACTTAGTAACAAATAAACCAAAAAGAAACGGATTATTTTGTGAACGGATTTTTGGACCCGTGAAAAATGGAGTTTGTGCTTGTGAAAAAAAGCCTGGAGAAGAAAAGAAAGGCTTCCCCTTTGGAGATCGGAAAAAGAAAAAAACTTCCATTTGTGAACATTGTGGAGTTGAACTTGTAGACTCTCGAGTTCGAAGATACCGAATGGGGTACATTCAATTAGTATGTCCAGTAACTCATATCTGGTATTTCAAACGCATCCCTAGTTATATCGCGATGTTAATTGGGAAAAAAAATTCCGAAATAAAAGACCTAGTATACTGCAACGTGTGACTTGATCCTAAGTTCCGACTATACAGACCAAACTGTCATTCTAGCTATCATTAGAATGCTCTCAATTCTGACATGTCTTCCTCAGAATGAATACCATGAAGCTTAGAAAATAGTGAGAAATAGAAATTAGTCCAAGGTTTTATCTGCTTTTTGGCTTCGGTAAAATCTTTTTTTTTAGGGATTAGTCTCTTTAAGTTGAATCAGTTTCCTCTCTAAAATAGACGCTAGCTATGGTTATAGAAATATAATCGTTGCATATAACTTTTCATAAGTATTCTAACCATCGAAGTGGGACAGAGACCTAAAAGATTAAGTTCAAAAAAAAAACGAACAACAGACAAGTAAACCCCAAGTCTAAAAAATTTTTTTTCGAAAAAAACTATTGGGAAAAGACTACTCAATAATTCTATTTTTAAATTTTGCTAATTTTAGAACGTGAGCAATGGGTACTTTTTTGGATAGTTTTCTTTTGCTTATCCAAGCTAAAGAGAAGTTTTTTACCAAAACTTTTTGGAGTGACTTGAGTCGTATGAAAAGATAACTTTCACGTCCGATTCTAAAGGGAGATAGATAATCTATCCAAATATTTTTCTTGCTAGGCCCACAACTAATAGACCTACTATATCACGATTCCGGGGTCTATTACAACATGAAGACATTCCATCGTGGATGGATTTTATTGTTCCTTATATTTCTGGTTGGAATTTTGTCGAATTTCAAGAAAGAGAAATAGCTATTGGTGGAAATGCTATACAGAAACAATTAACTGGTTTGGATCTTCGTATTCTTCTGGATCAGTCATATATTGAATGGAAAAAGCTCTTAAAAATTTACAAAATTCAAAGAGGTAAAAACAAAATACAACAAAGAAACCATTTTTTGAGCAGACGCATAAAATTTGCTAAATATTTGATCCAAGCAAAAATCCAACCAGAATGGATGGTTCTATGTTTATTACCAGTTCTTCCCCCCGAATTAAGACCTATTTTTGCTTTGGGTCAACAAATGGTTGTGGAGTCAGATTTGAATAAACTTTATCAAAAAGTTCTTATTCGGAATAAGAATCTTCAAACTAGTTTCGAAATGCAAGGCGGTCCCTTTTATTCAACAGGAGATTTTTTGACTCTTCAAAAACGATTACTCCAAGAAGCCGTAGATGCACTTCTAGACAATGATAGAACCGTCGGACAACCGAGAAATTTTCATAATAGACCATATAAGTCATTTTCGGATGTGATTGCGGGTAAAGAAGGAAGATTTCGTACAAATTTACTTGGAAAACGAGTAGATTATTCAGGGCGATCCGTTATTATAGTGGGTCCTTCTCTGGCATTGCATCAATGTGGGTTACCTCGAGAAATGGCAATCAAGCTTTTTCAACCTTTTTTAATTCGTAGTCTTATTGGACGAGGTTTTGCTTCCAATCTGAGAGCTGCTAAAAATTTGATTCAAAAACGGAAAAACATTGTTTGGAAAATACTTAAAAAAGTAATGCTAGGGCACCCTGTATTGTTAAATCGAGCACCTACTCTCCACAAATTTGGAATATTAGCGTTTCAACCAATTCTAGTAAAAGAGCATGCCATTCGTTTACATCCATTAGTTTGTACGGGATTTAATGCAGACTTTGACGGAGACCAAATGGCTGTTCATGTACCTTTATCTCCAGAAGCTATTGTAGAAGCCCGTTTACTTATGTTTTCTTATACAAATATTTTATCTACAAGTCATGGAAGTCCTATTACAATACCAACACAAGATATGCTTCTTGGACTTTATATATTAACTGTTGAAAAACCACAAGATATTTACGAAATAAGATATCACCCATTTCAATCAAAAGAGATCATTTTTTTTAGAAAAAAGAATACTTATTTCTTAAGTTTTAATCATGTGTTCATAGCATTTCAAAAAAAACAAGTCCAATTAAACAACCCTTTATGGTTGAAATGGAAAGTAGCAAATGGAAGCATTCTTACCCCAACAGCCCGAGAAGTCCCTATTGAAATTCAATATCACCCTAAGGGCTTATCTCAGCAAATTTATGAACATTATGTGACTCAAAACGATCGAATAGAACAAATTATTTGTATATATATTCGAACGACCGTAGGTCGTGTTCTTTTCAATCGAGAAATCAAAAATGCTATAAAAACAACCTCAAAGCTTTTTGAATCCTCTCAAACGACGCCCGCTTTCTAAATCTCTTATCTTTTATGTGTACAGAGAGATCAAGGAGGTCTTTTATTTGAGGACTGGAATACTTTGCTGAATTAGATAATTGCGGAGGTTTCTTGTTATGAAACAAAAAAACCAAGTTCATTTTTATAATAAAGTGATGGATATAACTGCCATGAAAGAGCTTATTCAAAAATTAATTAATCTCTTGGGAATGACATGTACATCGCATATTTTGGATCAATTGAAATTTTTGGGGTTTCACCAAGCTACTGAAGCATCTTTTTCATTAGCAATTGATGATCTTTTAGCAGTGCCATCGAAAGGATGGCTTGTTAAAGAAGAAGACCAACAAGCTTTTTATTCGGAAAAGCAAAATATTCTCGGCAATTTGCATACAGTCGAAACATTACGTCAATTAATGGAAAGATGGCATACTACAAGTGAATTTTTGAAAGAAGAAATGCACCCTAAATTTCATATAATAGAACCTTTGAATCCAGTCTATATGATGTCTTTCTCAGGAGCTCGGGGAAATAAATCTCAAGTTCACCAATTACTAGGTATGCGAGGGTTAATGTCAGATCCCCAAGGAAAAATCGTGGATCTACCCATTCAGGGCAATTTCCAGGAAGGGCTCTCTTTAACAGAATATATAATTTCCTCCTATGGAGCTCGTAAAGGAGTTGTGGATACTGCTATACGAACAGCGGATGCTGGCTATATTACACGTAGACTTGTTGAAGTCGTACAACATATAGTTGTACGTAAAATTGATTGTGGTAGTACTCAAGGTATTTTTTATAGTCCCCATACAAAGATCGGAAAAATCAATTTTTTGAACAAGATAATGGGGCGTGTATTAGCAGATCATGTATATATAAATAAAAGATGTGTTGCTACGCGCAATCAAGAAATTAGTGCTGGACTTTTTAAGCAATTCGTCAGTCTTTCGGTCCAATCAATATCTATACGAAGTCCTTTTACTTGCAAAAGTCTATCTTGGATTTGTCAATTATGTTATGGTCAAAGTCTTAGTCACAATAACTTGATCGAATTGGGAGAAGCAGTAGGTATTATTGCCGGTCAATCTATCGGGGAACCGGGAACTCAATTAACATTAAGGACTTTTCATACCGGAGGAGTTTTTACAGGTAATATCGCAGGAACTATACGAGCGCCTTTCAACGGAAGGATTCAATTCAATCCAAAGTTAGTTTATCCTATTCGTACATATTATGGGCATCCTGCTTATATTTGTTCTAAAAGTTTATTTTTAATTATAAAGGATAGTGGTGATAAGTTGGATTATTCGATTATTCCAACAAAAAGTTGGATTTTTGTTCAAAATTACCAAAATGTAGAATCGGAACAACTTATTGCTGAAATTCATACTAAAATTTCTTTTTTAAAGGAAAAAGTTATTAAATATATATATTCAGAATTAAACGGAGAAATGCACTGGAGTACTCTTCTATGGCATGAACCAAAAAATGTCCAAGGTAATGTTCATTGTACACTTGAAGCGGGTCATTTATGGATATTATCAGGAACTATATGCAAACCAAGACTAGCTTTTCCGTTTCCTAAAGATCAAGATCAAGTAACTATTCCCTTGCTGATTACCAAACAGCAAAATGATTTCGATTCTTCTGTAGACAATTTACTACAAAATTTGTCCTTTTATCGTTCCGAAGAAAAATTCATTCAAAATAAATTTTTTATCTCTATTCCAAAATTTTTGGATAATTTTGATTGCAATATTAAAGGAAAGAAACAAACAAATCGCATTCTGGTTCCATTGCTTACTGTTTCAAAAAGACAAAAAAAGGAACATAGACTACTTTTTCCTAATTGTATTCTAAAAATTTCCCGAAATGGTCTTTTGAATAGAAATACAAGTTTCTATATATGGAACAATTCTCAATATAAGATTGTGAACTCAGAATTTCTAGAATGTATTTATTCGCCTAACAAATTTTTCTTGCTTGATCATATTTTTTGTCGAGTAGACACACAAAAAATCGGTAATAAAAAAAAACAAGTTTTTGGACTAGTCCAATTTCACAAAAAAAAACCAACTATTTTTGCGAAAATATTATCCATAAACATCTATTTTTATAGCTATAGAAAGATCAAAAAATCTTTACACATATTTAGACGCAAACAAAAAAATATTTTTAAAGAATTGCAACTAGAAAGGAACTATTTTCAAAAAAAAAGGGCTTACAAGAAAAAATCATTTGTATTACTACAAACCACCCTAGAATATCAAAAACCTAAGAATTCATCAAAAGTACGCTTTTGTACAGATCTTTTTAGAGAAGAAAACAAGTTACATATAAAAGAGAACAATTTTTTCCATGAAATCAAAAATCTCAAAACGAATGTTCATCTGATTTGGAATTGTTTAATTTTGATTTGGGAAAACAAATCGATAAAACCTAGGGAACCTAGGGCTTATACATGTATTACGTCCATACGAACAAAGAAGATTATTATCGACATGATTGAACTTAGTTTGACTCCGATAAATCAAAAACACAATCTAAAAAATTTAGTAATATTTTTTCATCAAGCTAAACTTTTATCTTCCAGCAAAAAGTATACAGCAACTTTTCGTTCATTATCTAAGGAAGATAAAAGTTTGTCTTGGATTATTCTAGCAACATCTGATTATTTTCAAATAAAACTATTACAAACTTTAGATATCATAAACGAATTTGAAGAAGTAAGTTTTTTAGGGCATTTATATCGTATTCATAAAGTTTTTCTAAATTGTAAGAAAAGATTGTTTAAGAGTCTTTACAACTATTTAAAAGTTTTCGAAGCCCCTAAATGTTATATTATGGACGAAAATAGCAAATTTTGGGAATCTCCAACAAAAAGAATTCCTTTTTTTTCAAATTCAAAAAAGAACTGTGAACAAAAATTTCCAATAAAAAATCTTGGCCAATTGCTTTGGCAAAAATTTGCTATATCAAGAAATGAATCATTTTCAGAATCGGGACAAATTATCGTTATTCGTGAAAAATCTTTAATAGTGCGGTTAGCTAAACCCTACTTGGCTACTCCAAAATCTACTATTCATGGTAATTACGCAGAAATGATTAACCAAGGAAATTCGTTAATAACCTATTTGTATGAAAGATTTCAATCTAGTGATATAACACGAGGTCTTCCAAAAGTGGAACAATTTTTAGAGGCACATTCAAAAAATCCTGTAGTACAAAGTTTAGAAAATAGCTTTCGAAAATGGAACCAAGATATGACAATAACTCTTGGAAGTTTTTGGGGTTTAGTCATAAGTACTAAAATAACTTTGACGCAAGGTCAAATTCATTTAGTCAATCAAATACAAAAAGTTTATCAATCTCAAGGAGTACATATATGTGAGAAACACTTAGAGCTTATTATACAGCAAATGACCTCAAGAGTACTTGTGTCTAAGGACGTAATGCTTAATGTTTTTTTACCAGGAGAGCTCGTTTTCTTTTCGCGAGCACAAAAACTAGATCGGGCTTTCGACGAGGTAATCCACTATCAAACAAAAATTTTGGGAATAACAAAATCATCTTTTGAAACTACAAGTTTTATATCGGAGGCCAGTTTTCAGGAAACTACTCGAGTTTTAGCTAAAGCTGCTTTTCAAGGTCGGATTGATTGGTTGAAAGGACTGAAGGAAAATTTGATTCTCAGTAGTAAAATACCCGCCGGTACTGGAAAATGGAAAAAAAAATCAAAAGGTTTCAAAAAGCGAAACTAAACAAAAAAATCTTCGTTTTTTTTTTTCTATTCTAAAAAAAAAAGTAAAAAAAAAAGAATAGAAAACTAAAAATTTAGAAAAGTCATAGATTCCGTAGGAATGGAAATTCTTTTAGAGAAGAGAAAAGCAAAACATGACAAACGTTTTCAAAAAAAAAAGGCGTGTTTCTAAAAAGAATGTTTTCAAAGATATGATAAAAGTAGCAGTTCATCTCGGACATCAAAAAAATGAGTTGAATCCGAAAATGCGTTGTTATATTTTGACTGAACGTGGAAATTTACATATTATCAATCTAGTTCGAACAATTCTTTTTTTATCTGAAGCTTGCGATCTTTTAATGGATGCCGCGAGAAAACGAAAGGAATTCCTTCTAGTTGGCACGAAAGGGTATGCAGCTGATTTAATAGCATCAACTGCCAAAAAAACTGGATGTCATTATATCAACTACAAATGGCAGGGTGGCTTGTTAACGAATTGGTCTACCACAAAAGAAAAACTTGAGAGGTTTAGAAATTTGAAACAAAAATATAAGTCGGGGCTGTTCCATCGAAGACGTACGAAAAAAGAAATTGCACTTATTGAAAAGCAATTAGAACTTCTACAACAGTATTTAGAAGGAATTTTCTATATGAAAAAGTTACCTGATATTGTAATAATCGTTGATCAACAAAAGGAATCTACTGCTGTTAGAGAATGCAGAGCGCTGGGCATTCCCACAATTAGTTTAGTTGATACTAATTGTGATCCAGATTTCGTAGATATTCCAATTCCAGCCAATGATGATGCCCGTGGATCCGTTGGATTAATTCTGAACAAATTAATGTCAGCTGTTTCTTCTGGTTATAATAATTAGTCAAATCATTTTTCGAAGTAAGCGCAAAGCTCGCTCTTCATTTTTTTTTTTTAGTGAAAATTCAGAAATCATTCCTTCAGAAAAAAATAAGTGATTTTTTTGAAAAAGGATAATATGAACATATTGCAAAATAGTATTAGTATACTAAATAATTTCAATCATTTTGGAGAAATTTCTGGTGTAGAGGTAGGCCAACACTTGTATTGGCAAATAGGCGGGTTTCAAACTCATGGACAAGTACTTATAACTTCTTGGTTTGTTATTGCTATTTTACTAGGTTTCGCTATTATAACTATTCGAGATCCGCAAACTATTCCAACCGGAAAACAAAATTTTGCTGAATACATTCTTGAATTTCTTCGGGATTTGACCAGAACTCAAATTGGCGAGGAACATTATGTTTCTTGGCTTCCTTTTATTGGAAGCTTATTTTTTTTTATCTTTGTTTCTAACTGGTCCGGTGCTCTTGTTCCTTGGGGTATTTTTCAAATACCGCACGGCGAATTGGCTGCACCTACAAATGACATTAATACTACAGTTGCTTTAGCTTTACTTACGTCAGTAGCCTATTTCTATGCGGGTCTTTCAAAAAAAGGATTAAGTTTTTTTGGTAAATATATTCAACCAACTCCAATATTGTTACCAATTAATATCTTAGAAGATTTTACCAAGCCTTTATCACTTAGTTTTCGACTTTTTGGAAATATTTTGGCAGATGAATTAGTAGTCGCCGTTCTTGTTTCTCTAGTTCCTTTAGTTGTTCCTATACCTGTAATGTTTCTAGGATTATTCACAAGCGGAATTCAGGCTCTCATTTTTGCGACTCTCGCTGCAGCTTATATAGGTGAATCCTTAGAAAATCATGATTAAATCATTTATAGGAATCCAATCTTAATAAAATATTCAATGGACTAAGCTGAAAAAAGTATACTAACTAGGTTTTTAGTATTATCAACTATTCAATACATTTTTTTAAGTAAAAGGAGATTATTATGAATCCTATTATTTCTGCCGCGTCTGTTATTGCTGCTGGGTTAGCCGTCGGACTTGCTTCTATTGGGCCGGGTGTTGGCCAAGGGACTGCTGCCGGTCAAGCTCTAGAGGGTATTGCGAGACAACCTGAAGCAGAAGGTAAAATACGAGGTACATTATTGTTAAGTTTAGCATTTATGGAAGCTTTAACTATTTATGGGTTAGTTGTTGCTTTAGCACTGCTATTTGCTAATCCTTTTGTTTGAGAATTCAATCTTCCCCTCTACGGAATTACTTGTCCTGGAGGGGCTGCCTCGAAACAAAAGTTTTCTACTGTTACTCTCTGAATAAGTAATGAGATCATAAATGTAATGAGATCATAAATACCAAAAATTGAGCTGTTTATTTATAAACTTTTCTAAATTAATAAAACTAAGTACAAAAGGTGTTGGAATGACGGAATTTTTGATTTTGCAAAATTTTTATCTATAAGGGGAGACCATATGAAAAAAGTAATTGATTCTTTCGTTTATTTAAGCTATTGGCCCTTAGCTGAAGGCTTTGGATTAAATACTAATATTTTGGAAACAAATATAATCAATTTAAGTGTAGTGTTTGGCATACTCATATTTTTTGGAAAGGGAGTGTGTGCGAGTTGTAGTTTTGAATAATATAGCTGAGATGAACCAGCTGCGCTTTCAATAAGATACAAAAGTGCATAATCTCAACGAATTACTTCTATACGGGGACTAGAGAAGTACTACCGCATTTCGTAATTAATGAGTACGGAGAATGTTCGTTGAATGGTTAAAGCAGAACTGCTTAAAGTCCAAATTGAATAGAACAGGGTGTATTCTTTCCACCACTGTGTCTAGTGTTGTGTTAAAGGACATAGTTGGAGATTACTCCACTAGATAGATAATATTCATATCTCTTGGAAACAGTAAAAGAATCGGGATCTCCCCATTTATGTGAAATTGAACTAACAACCTACACAAAAGAGATATTATTCAAAGGAAAAAAAACAACTTTGTCAAACAAAAAGAAAAAACAAAATTCCCCCTTGACAAAAGAGTCTTCATAGTTAAAAGATGTTTCATACCTCTTAAGCAGAAAGGCAGGCTTGGTACCGGAAACTGAGCAAGAGAGCCGAATGAAATGAAAATTTCATGTTCGGTTTGGGAAGAGATTATTTATTCAAATTTCGGGGGATTAAAGAAGAGATGATCTACTTTCATTAAGTAATATATTAGATAATCGTAAACTCAAGATTTGTCAAACTATTCAAAATTCAGAAGATTTATGTAACGGAGCTGCCGATCAACTTGAGAAGGCTCGAGCTCGGTTACGAGATGTTGAAAAAAGAGTAAATGAAATTCGAAAAAACGGATACCTACAAATTGAAGAAGAAAAAGAAAATCTCATTAAAGCTGCTTCAGCAAATTTAAAACAACTGGAAGATTCTAAAAATGAAACTGTTTGCTTTGAACAACAAATAGTAATTGATCAGGTAAGACAACAAGTTTCTTGTCAAGCTTTACGAAACGCTTTAATAACTTTAACTAACTGCTTAAATAACGAATTGCATTTATATATTATCGACTATAATATTGATCAGCTTAAAGACATGAAAAGAATTTTTGACTAGATAGGTTTTCCTTTTTTTCAAAACAGATATATTAGGAGGAGTCATGATAACTATTCGGCCTGACGAAATTAGTAGTCTTATACGTGACCAAATCGAGCAATATAATAACGAAGTCCAAGTGATTAATATGGGCATTGTACTTCAAGTAGGAGACGGTATTGCTCGTATTCATGGTCTTTGTGAAGTAATGGCAGGGGAATTGGTCGAATTTGAAGATGGTACAATCGGTATTGCTCTAAATTTAGAGACTAATAATGTTGGAGTTGTTTTAATGGGGGATGGTTTGACAATTAAAGAAGGAAGTTCCGTAAAAGCAACAGGTAAAATTGCGCAGATACCAGTAAGTGATGCTTTTTTAGGTCGTATTGTAGACGCTTTAGCCCAACCTATTGACGGCAGAGGTCCAATTTCTGCTTCGGAAGTCCGACTGATTGAATCTCCTGCTCCGGGTATTATTTCGCGCCGGTCCGTCTATGAACCTCTTCAAACAGGACTTATTGCTATTGATTCTATGATTCCTATAGGACGAGGTCAACGAGAATTAATTATTGGCGACAGACAGACTGGTAAGACAGCCGTAGCTACAGATACTATTCTTAACCAAAAAGGACAAAATGTTATATGTGTCTATGTAGCAATTGGTCAAAAAGCTTCTTCTGTAGCTCAAGTAGTTAAAACATTACGAGAACGTAGCTCAATAGAATATACTATTGTTGTATCCGAACCTGCAGATTCGCCTGCTACACTACAATATCTTGCTCCTTATACAGGAGCAGCTTTAGCTGAATATTTCATGTATAAAAAGCAACATACTTTAATAATTTATGATGATTTATCTAAACAAGCACAAGCTTATCGACAAATGTCTCTTCTGTTAAGAAGACCACCTGGCCGGGAAGCTTACCCTGGAGATGTTTTCTTTTTACATTCGCGCTTACTTGAACGAGCAGCTAAATTAAATTATCAGTTGGGTGAAGGAAGTCTTACTGCTCTACCTATAGTAGAAACACAAGCTGGAGACGTTTCAGCGTATATTCCTACTAATGTAATTTCTATTACTGATGGACAAATTTTTTTGTCTGCCGATCTCTTCAATGCAGGGATACGCCCTGCCATTAATGTAGGTCTTTCTGTATCTAGAGTCGGATCCGCGGCTCAGATAAAAGCAATGAAGCAAGTAGCCGGAAAATTGAAATTAGAGTTAGCTCAATTTGCAGAGTTAGAAGCCTTTGCCCAATTCGCTTCTGATCTTGATAAAGGTACTCAAGATCAATTAGCAAGAGGTCAACGGTTACGCGAGCTACTCAAACAACCTCAATCAGCCCCTTTAAGTGTTGAAGAGCAAATAGCTACTATTTTTATTGGGACAAATGGATATCTAGATCGATTCGAAATTCAATTTGTTAAAAAATTTCTAGATCAATTACGAGAGTATTTAAAAAATAGTAAACCTCAATTCGGAGAAATTATACGTACAACTAAGACGTTAACCGAAGAAGCAGAAACAATGTTAAGAGAAGCTATTAAAGAACAAATTGAACTTTTTGTTCTTCAATTAAAAAATAATGCGTCCAATAGGATTTGAACCTATATTTAAGGTTTAGAAGACCTCTGTCCTATCCATTAGACGATGGACGCTCTTTCTCTCTTTTTTTTTTTTTTTTCTATGTTGATCACGAAAACTCGTGATCAACATAGAAAAAAATTTTGAATTCCATTGTTTTCTAGAATAGCAGGTAGCATTTCATGGAAATGGAACCCGCATAATTAGCTTGGAGGGTTAAAGGGACACATTTCGAATGCTTCTAATTGAGAATTGAACACAAAATTTCATTCGGCTCATGGGGGATAGCCAACTAGTAAAGGTTAGTTTCTCCCATATATGGGTTCATTTTTTTTTTGTTAAGTCGATTTTTAGAAATGAAAAAATAACTAGAAATTCCAACTTTCTGCTTGTTTCGTTATCTATTTATAGGTTTTGTGGTCTTCAGTAACCTAAGGGTCACCAAGTGCAAACTTCAAATAAACGAAAGTCATCTATAACTAAATTGAATTTTTATTCTATTTTGGAGGAATTACCCGCCTGTTTTCCTTTTTTTATAGCCTTCTGCAAAATTCATTGTTACAATGAAATAATAAGAATAATAAAATGGAAAGGAAAAACCAAAGAAAAAAAAAAGGAGGGGACAAATGATATCAGAAGGTCAATTGTTGCTAGCTCTTGTTTTGGCTTTGATAACAAGTATTTTAGCTTTCCAATTGGGGAAAGAACTTTATGAATAATAATTATCTATTTAGTTTCTATCTAGAACAAAGAAAAAACTCTTTTTTTTGTCAAGACACGATAACTTAATCTTTTTATATATTCACAGCAAGTGATGAACTTAATCTTTTTCTCGCTAGGAGAGATGGCTGAGAGGACCAAAGCGGCGGATTGCTAATCCGTTGTACGGACAATCCCGTATCGAGGGTTCGAATCCCTCTCTCTCCGTTGTGTTATTATTGATTGAAATTAATTAACCTTCTTCTTTACGGCCAGGATTACGCCCTGGGTCATTTGATAGAAATCCAAAGATAAAAAGGGAAATAAAGAAAATCACTATTGTATAAACAAATACCTTAAGAGTAAGCATTGCGTAATCTCCGAGATCTTTAATTAGATTAATAAATAAAAACACATATTTTTGTTTTTTTTTAGCGAAAACTTACGACTGCTTGCCAAACAAAAGCCAATAGAAAAAAAAACACGGGAATTATTGGCATTATATTCACAAGTGGATCAAAATTCGCATAAGCTTCGGGTAGTTTACAAAAAAAAAGATTGCTTGAAACAACAAAAGTATTTTGGAAAAAAAGAATAGTTAGCATTACAGGTCTCCATCAATCAGTTTTGAGTTTATATTGTTTAAAAAGGAATCGTTTGACTGAAAATTTTTTCAGACATTATTTTACTAGATCTAATAGAAAAAGATCAACCCCCCCTCCCTCTCCTAATTTTTAACTTTTTCAAAATTATGACCAAATAATATCTAAGTTCTATTTATATTACACTACACAGTGTTGAAAAGCAGAAAACATAAAAATGGGGCGTCGCCAAGCGGTAAGGCAACAGGTTTTGGTCCTGTTATTACAAAGGTTCGAATCCTTTCGTCCCAGAAAACTTTTCAGTCCAAAATATCTTTTCGGACTATGGATTCTTAGATATTATCCAAAAACCACGTTTATGAACTTGACAAATTCCTAGTTTGTTGGATATTATGCGAATACTGGCCCCTATCGTCTAGTGGCCCAGGACATCTCTCTTTCAAGGAGGCAGCGGGGATTCGACTTCCCCTAGGGGTACGAGAAAAGGAATGGTTTAAAAAGTCTTTTCTCTTTCCGGGTCGATGCCCGAGTGGTTAATGGGGACGGGCTGTAAACTCGTTGGCATTATACCTACGCTGGTTCAAATCCAGCTCGACCCAAAGCTTTAGTTTCAATGTTGTTAGATAGAAAAGAGAACAAGCAGATAGTTGCTGGGAAGGAAAAAAAAGATCGGACCAAGTTTACTAAAAACTAAAAAAAGTAAAGGGATTGTAGTTCAATTGGTTAGAGTACCGCCCTGTCAAGACGGAAGTTGCGGGTTCGAGTCCCGTCAGTCCCGATCTATTCTATCAAGTTCTTTTTGCTATGAGTAAAAAGAACTTTTTCCATCTTTGATTTTGATATTTATCTGCAGATATTTTCTATACCTTCACATTTTCTTTCTATTCTAGAGATAACAGAAATAGGAAAAAGTCTGCTATCGAGATCGAACCGATTAGCATCATATTACAAGTGCGATGCTCTAACCTTTGAACTAAGCAAAACAGTCTAATGCTGCAATAGTTGATTTATGCGAAACTATTCTAGAACAAACTAATTTTTTCTTGAAAAAAAGAAACGTCTAGCTTTGTTTTTGAGTTTGAACATTTTGAAAATTTGTTGATCTGAATACTAGGCTTCTTACACTTAAGTAGAAGGGGATATGGCGGAATTGGTACACGCTACGGACTTGATTAAATTGAGCTTTTGTAGGAAATCCTACTAAATGATAGCTTTCCAATACAGGGAAACCCGAGATAGTTCGAATGGGCAATCCTGAGCCAAATCCAAGTCAGAGATTCTCTGACTAAAAAAGGTAGATAGGTGCAGAGACTCGATGGAAGTTATTCTAACTATGAATATCATTCAAATCAACTGGATTTCATTTTCTAGAGAGAAAAGAAATCCGTTATAGAGCGAATAAAGAGAGAGCCCATTTCTACATGTTCTTTTCAGCACCAATGAAATTTGGAGTAGTCAGAAAATCCGTTGGTCTACGAGACCTTGAGGGTTCAAATCCCTCTATCCCCAAGTTTGGGAAAATATTGCAAATATTAGTGTTGGATTGACTAATTTATTAGTTTATTTGAAAATAAAGGGTGAGCATAGTCATAGTAAGTTTAGTTATCACTCTGTGAGAAAAAATTCGTGTTACCGGCCGGGATAGCTCAGTTGGTAGAGCAGAGGACTGAAAATTCTCGTGTCACCAGTTCAATTCTGGTTCCTGGTATTCAATTCTGTTTTGATTACTATTAAGTAAAGTAATTTAAAGCTTTATCCTTATGCTGTGATTTCGATTAATTCTTTTTTTAGTCGAACCTTCTTGGTAAAGCAGAATCCAAATCATATTGTCTTGATGACTCTTCTTTTTGCTCGATATTTTTTTATATTTCTCACAAAATCTCATCCATCTTGCAAAGAGTTTTTCTTTGATGAACATAGACTAAGACCTAGATTTTGATTTCTTATACACCTCAAAGTTCATAAAGTAATAACCATATTTTATTGAATCAATTTGATGAGAAAAGGATATTATCTATGTTTGAATATATCATTGTTTGCAAAAATGTTATTTATATGTATATGACCTACTTAACTCAGTGGTTAGAGTATCGCTTTCATAAGGCGAGAGTCATTGGTTCAAATCCAATAGTAGGTATAAATCCAAATCTTCTAAGACTGGCTCGAGCCCCCCCCGAAAAAAAAGGGGAGGGGGGAGCTCTAATTAGGTAAAACTGCGTTTATAGCTTCTAATCTGGTTCTAGCTCTTTTGATAGCTAGATCAACTTCAATTTTTTGTCTTTTGCCTAGAACTCGATTTGCGTTAGCTTTAGCTTGTTGAAAAACTTCCTGTGCCTCTTGAGGATCAATGTCAACACCCTTCTCTGCATCATTTACCCATAAAATAATTTGATTTTGCTCTATCTTGGCAAAACCACCCATCAAAGCAATAGTAGACCATTTTTCATTAATACGTATTTTCATAACCGCTATATCCACAGCAGTAACAAGTGAAGCATGGTTTGGTAAAATGCCAATTTTACCACTATTAGTGGAAAGTATGATTTCTTTTACTTGGGAATCCCAAACAACTCGAGTAGGAGTTAATACACGAAGATTTAGTGTCATTTTTTGAAATTCAAATTTTACTTATTAATAGCCTTCGCGGTAGATTTCTCTTATCATTTTATAACTTCATCGATATTACCAATCAAGTAAAAGGATTGTTCAGGGAGACCATCTAAATCTCCGGCAAGAATCATTTGAAAACCTCTTGTTGTTTCAATAAGACTAACATATTTCCCTGGGGAACCCGTAAAAACCTCTGCTACAAAAAAGGGCTGTGATAAAAAACGTTCAATTTTTCGTGCTCTGGCTACAGTTAATCGGTCTTCTTCTGATAACTCATCTAGTCCAAGAATAGCTATAATATCTTGAAGTTCTTTGTAACGTTGCAAGGTTTGTTTCACTTCTTGTGCAATTTCATAATGTTTTTCACCTACAATCCTAGGTTGAAGCATAGTAGATGTGGAATCTAATGGGTCAACTGCTGGGTAGATTCCTTTGGCAGCTAATCCTCTAGAAAGTACAGTAGTAGCATCCAAATGTGCGAATGTTGTAGCAGGAGCGGGATCAGTCAAGTCGTCCGCAGGTACATAAACTGCTTGGATAGAGGTTATAGACCCTTTTTTAGTAGAAGTTATTCTCTCTTGCAAAGAACCCATTTCTGTACTAAGGGTTGGTTGATAACCTACAGCAGAGGGCATTCTGCCCAATAGAGCGGATACTTCAGATCCAGCTTGAACAAAGCGGAAAATATTATCTATAAATAAAAGTACATCTTGTTCGTTCACATCTCGGAAATATTCTGCCATAGTTAGGGCGGTTAAACCAACTCTCATACGAGCTCCTGGTGGTTCATTCATTTGACCATAGACCAGAGCTACTTTGGATTCTATTATATTTTTTTCATTGATTACTCCGGATTCCTTCATTTCCATGTAAAGATCATTTCCTTCACGAGTACGCTCTCCTACGCCGCCAAAAACGGAAACACCACCATGAGCTTTAGCTATGTTATTGATTAACTCCATAATTAGCACTGTTTTACCCACTCCTGCTCCCCCAAAGAGACCAATTTTGCCACCACGTCGGTAAGGTGCTAAAAGGTCCACGACTTTAATGCCTGTTTCAAAAATTGCCAAATTAATATCTAATTGTGAAAAGGCAGGGGCGGGTCGATGAATAGGAAATGTTGTACTTGTGTCTATAGGACCTAAATTATCAACAGGTTCTCCAAGAACGTTGAAAATTCGTCCCAGAGTCATTTTACCGACGGGTACACTAAGAGGAGCTCCTGTATCAATTACTTTCATTCCTCTCATCAAACCGTCTGTCGCGCTCATAGCTACAGTTCTAACTGTATTGTTTCCCAATAACTGTTGTACTTCACAAGTAATATTAATTTCCTTACTGCCTATTTGACCTTTCACAATCAAAGAATTGTAAATATTAGGTAGATTCCCCAGAGGGAAGGATACATCCAGTACCGGACCAATTATTTGAGTAATATGTCCTACATTTTTTTGTATCTTTGTTGATACAAAAAAAAGAAAACTTTGGGTTCTCATAAAAATCAAAATTAAAAGCATGATTGAAAAAATCCAAGAAGTCCATATCAAATCAATTGAATCAGTCAAAAACTAACTCGATTTTATTTTACTCTTTTGTAGTAGGTTAATAGCATAATTCAATCTTTTTTTGTTTTACATGTTCAATGAATAAGAAAATAAACTACATCTTTTTAAATTTATACATTTATCCTAGAAATATTCTGAGAAGAATGACTTTTCAAAGTAAAAATTGGGTTGCATTATATATAAAAAAATTTTAAAATAAAAAGTGTATCCAAAATCTACCAATAAGGGAGAAAAGAGAAAATGTCGAGCAGACCTCGTTCTTGTCAGAAATATGATTTGATTTAGGGAGGGACTTATGTCACCAAAAACAGAAACTAAAGCAAGCGTAGGATTTAAAGCTGGTGTTAAAGATTATAGATTAACTTATTATACTCCAGAGTATCAGACTAAGAACACTGATATCTTGGCAGCATTCCGAGTAACTCCTCAACCCGGAGTACCGCCCGAGGAAGCAGGCGCAGCGGTAGCTGCTGAATCTTCTACAGGTACATGGACCACAGTTTGGACTGATGGTCTTACTAGTCTTGATCGTTACAAAGGACGATGCTATGATATCGAACCTGTTCCGGGAGAAGACAATCAATTTATTGCTTATGTAGCATATCCTTTGGACCTTTTTGAAGAAGGTTCTGTTACTAACATGTTTACTTCTATTGTGGGGAATGTTTTTGGTTTTAAAGCTCTACGAGCTCTACGCCTAGAAGATTTGCGAATTCCTCCTGCTTATACCAAAACATTTCAAGGTCCACCTCATGGGATCCAAGTAGAAAGAGATAAATTAAACAAATACGGACGTCCTTTGTTGGGATGTACCATCAAACCTAAATTAGGTCTATCTGCTAAAAATTACGGTAGAGCAGTTTATGAATGTCTTCGTGGCGGACTAGATTTTACTAAAGATGATGAAAATGTAAATTCTCAACCCTTTATGCGTTGGAGAGATCGCTTTGTTTTTTGCGCGGAAGCTATTTATAAAGCTCAAGCTGAAACAGGTGAAATTAAGGGACATTACTTAAATGCTACTGCGGGTACATGTGAAGAAATGATAAAAAGAGCAGTATTCGCAAGAGAATTAGGGGTTCCGATTGTTATGCATGATTATTTAACAGGAGGTTTCACTGCAAATACCACTTTAGCTCATTATTGCCGAGATAATGGCTTACTTCTTCATATTCATCGTGCAATGCATGCAGTTATTGATAGACAAAAAAATCATGGTATGCACTTCCGTGTACTGGCTAAAGCATTACGAATGTCCGGTGGAGATCATATTCATGCTGGTACTGTCGTAGGTAAACTTGAAGGAGAACGTGAAATTACTTTAGGTTTTGTGGATTTACTTCGTGATGACTTTATTGAAAAAGATCGAAGTCGTGGTATTTATTTCACGCAAGATTGGGTATCTATGCCAGGTGTTCTGCCTGTTGCTTCAGGAGGTATTCACGTTTGGCATATGCCTGCTTTGACCGATATCTTTGGAGATGACGCTGTATTACAATTTGGTGGAGGAACCTTAGGACATCCTTGGGGAAATGCACCCGGTGCCGTAGCTAATCGGGTTGCTTTAGAAGCTTGTGTCCAAGCTCGTAATGAAGGACGTGATCTTGCTCGTGAGGGGAATGAAGTAATTCGTGAAGCTTCTAAGTGGAGTCCTGAACTAGCTGCTGCTTGTGAAGTATGGAAAGAAATCAAGTTTGAATTTGCTGCTATGGATACGCTATAGTAGTTTGAACTAGGAAACTTTTGATTTTTATTTTTTGGGGTCTGGGGGTCTACCCAGACTCTTTCATTGATTCTTGTTGGAGTTTACTTAGTATTTTTGGTCAGGAGTTAGCAGCTCAGTGGAAAAGAGCCCACGGTTCCAGACCATGATGTCAAGGGTTCAACCCCCTTCTAGCTCATAATAGATTTCATATAGAAAAAACTTTATACACTTCCAGATGTGCGATTTTTCTTTCTAGCATTGTCTGTGAATAATATACAATGTTAGAAAGAAAAAGAAACAAATTTCTATTTTTTTCTATGGTAAATTCTAACTTATCTTCCATTTTTGTACCTATAGTGAGTTTAGTTTTCTCGGCCCTTACAATGGTACTTTCTTTTTTGTACATCCAAAAAGATGAAATATTATGAAAACGAAGAATTAGTTTCCCAATCTTCAAAATGTTGATACAAAGCTAGTGAAAGTAAGGAATAGCCCGTCTTGCCCTTGCTTATTCCTTCTCTTCACTTCAATTTAATTGAGATATGACTTATATGAATCATCAATCAAAAAGGCTTTGGATAGAGTCTATCCAAGGTTCTCGAAGAAAAAGTAATTTTTTGTTTGCCTCTGTTCTTTTTGCAGGTGCATTAGGTTTTTTTATAGTTGGATTTTCAAGTTATCTTGGCAGGAACCTTATACCCCTACTGTTTTTTGAAAAAATACTTTTTATTCCACAAGGGATTATAATGTGTTTTTATGGTATTGCAGGCCTTTTTTTTAGCTTTTATTTTTGGTGTACAATTTTTTTTGATGTGGGTAGTGGTTACAATCAGATTGATGAAAAAAAAGGAATTATATGTCTTTTTCGTTGGGGATTCCCAGGAAGAACTCGTCGTGTTTATTTACGATTTTCTATCGAAAATGTTCAGATGATCACAATGCAAGTACAAAAAAGTATTTTTTCTAGCCACCATGTCCTTTATATGAAAGTAAGGGGATTACCAGACATTCCTTTAGCTCGTACTGGGGAAAAAATTCATCAAAAAGAAATGGAACAAAAAGCTGTAGAATTAGCTCGTTTTTTGCATGTGTCTATTGAAGGAGTTTGATTAGACATAGACAATTCTATAAAAATATTTGTAGTTTTCATTTTAAAAATGAATTGAGAAGAATCCATGGGTTTGATACCTCATTCTATAATTCGTATTATATCTCGACTTCGATCAGAACTCATGAATAAATCAAGTTCATTAGTTATTCATCACATAGAAGTTACACAAAATAGAGCAGCTGTTTCTTTACGATATGTTGCATTTTTTATAGTATTGCCGTGTCTAATTTCTATTTCACTAGAAAAATGCGTAGAATCGTGGGTCACTTTTTGGTGGAATACTAGTTCATCCAAAATATTAGATTATTTACAAGAAGAAAATAATCTAGTAAGAGTTAGTCAAATAGAAGAACTTTTGCTCTTTGAAACAACAGTAGAAGATTTTTCGGAAACACATTTAAAAAAAAATTTTTTGTTCGAGTTGTACAAAAAAGATTGTATCCAAATAGTTACACATTTAGGAACAAATCTTTTAGAATTTATTATTCTAAGCACTTTTCTTTTTATGAGTCAAAAAAAGCTTACAATTTTCTTTTCTTGGATTCGAGAAATTTTCTATAGTATAAACGATACAATGAAAGCTTTTTCAATTCTTTTAATGACTGATCTATGCATTGGGTTCCATTCACCTCATGGTTGGGAAGTCTTTATCAGTTGGATTTCTGAAAATTATGGATTTGTGCATAATGACCAAATCATTTTTAGTCTTGTTTCAACTTTTCCTGTTATTCTAGATACAATTTTGAAATATTGGATTTTCCGCCGATTTAATCGTATATCTCCGTCTCTTGTAGTAATCTATCATTCGATGAATGAATGAATAAAAAATCAGGCCTTTTTTCTTCTCGATTTATAATATTAAAGAATAAATGTAAAATGAAAAACCATCTTTAGGTTGAATAATAAATGAAACGGAGATAAAGATTATTAATAGTTCTCGATTCTTCAAAAAAAAAATTTAAACGAAAAATGATGGAAAAAAAAAATGTTTCTGATTGGATTAGAATATTGGTGGTTCTATCAATCTCCACTTTCATAACGATAAATATAACAACTCGTATTTCTTTTTCAAAAGCATATCCTATTTTTGCCCAAAAAAGTTATGAGAATCCTCGAGAACCTACTGGACGTATTGTATGCGCCAACTGCCACTTGGCTAAAAAACCTGTAGAGATCGAAGTTCCGCAATCTGTGCTTCCTAATAGCGTTTTTGAAGCAGTTGTGAAAATTCCTTATGACACACAAATCAAACAAGTTCTAGTTAACGGGAAAAAGGGAAACTTAAATGTAGGAGCTGTTTTAATCTTACCCGAAGGTTTTGAACTAGCTCCTCCGGATCGTATTTCTCCTGAAATCAAAGAAAAAATAGGTAATCTACCTTTTCAAAATTATCGCCCCTTCCAAAAAAATATTCTTGTAATAGGTCCTATTCCTGGTCAAAAATACAAGGAAATTGTATTTCCAATCCTATCCCCGGATCCTGCTCTAAAAAAAGAATCGCACTTCTGGAAATATCCTATATATGCCGGAGGTAATAGAGGAAGAGGTCAAGTTTATCCTGATGGTAGCCAAAGCAATAATACAATATTTAATGCTTCATTAACGGGTAGAATCAGCAAAATTTTACGTAAAGAGAAAGGGGGATACGAGGTACTGATTGAGAATATATCGCAAGGCCGATCTGGTGTTGACATAATACCTCCGGGCCCCGAACTTCTTGTTTCGGAAGGTGATTTTGTTAAGGCAGATCAACCATTAACAAATAATCCTAATGTGGGTGGATTTGGTCAGGTAAATGCGGAAATAGTACTGCAAGACCCATTTCGTATTCAAGGTCTTTTATTGTTCTTAACGTCGGTTGTTTTGGCGCAGATTTTTCTGGTACTTAAAAAGAAACAATTTGAAAAAGTTCAATTATCCGAAATGAATTTTTAGCTCGTATTTTCTCTTTTTTTTTTTTTTTCGTTTTTATGATAGGTCATCATACTTTGACTAAAAGTTTGAAAGATGCCGACCTTACCTTTTAAGGTAAGGTCAGTTAAGTATATTTTCTTATTATAGGGATGATCCTAATCCTGAATAGGAGCCGTAGAAAAAGATACCGACCAAACTAATTACAAGAATACCCGTTACGGTACCTACCAACCAAAGAGGTATTCTCCCGGTAGTATCAGCCATGTTTATTACTCCTCTTCCATTTTATGGAAATTTAATAGTTATACTCAAAAAAAAAATCGTCCTAAATTTTGTTATAAATCATTTCTTTCAGAATGAAAAAAAAAAAAAATTTGTGTGTGTTTTTTTTTTTAATTGAAAAAGTAACTGGAGAATAAAACAGCAAGTACAAAAATAAGTAACAATCCCCAGTATAGGCTGGTACGATTTAATTCTACACTTTGTTCGTTCGGATTTGATTGTGTCATAGCTTAATATTTTATCGTTGGATGAACTGCATTGCAGAAATGGATCCCAAAAAAAAGACTGTAGGGACAGCTAAACCGTGAATAGCCAGCCATCGAACGGTAAAAATTGGATAGATTCTATCTATAGTCATTAGTGTCTCCTAAAAAGATTTAGTAAAATGCTCCAGCTGTTCTAAAGAATCAAAACGGCCAGTTATTAAAGGAACTTCTTGTTGATTTTCTGTGAAATACTCGTTTGGTCGAGGACTTCCAAAAACATCATAAGCCAACCCTGTACTGACGAATAACCAACCTGCAACAAACAGAGAAGGTATAGTAATGCTATGAATAACCCAGTATCGAATACTTGTAAGAATGTCCGCAAAGGATCGTTCTCCGGTATTTCCAGACATATGCAACTCCAACAATAATGAATTAATGAATATTAATTCTATTTTATATCGGCAAAGGGAATTGATCCCCTAAACTAGAAAATACAAAAGCAGAAAAAGGTTTTTACGGTCTTTTCTTTTGTAAATTCTAAAAATTAAAATAAGTTAGGATGGATTTCTACTTGACCATTATACTAACAATTTGATAGAAAATTGTTTGAACCACTCTTTAATTAAAATTAAAAAGAAAATATATCTTTTTTTTATATTATAGAAACGTCGGTACTATATCTTACTTATTATAAAACTTTAGTTATTTATCTCTTAAATATATCATTATTGAATTGATTTTAGTTGTTTCATGCCTATTCTAATTAGTTATTTTGGGTTTTTATTAGTTTTTCTTTTTTTCACCTTAATTCTATTTATTGGGTTTAGCAAGATAAGACTTATTTAAATCAATTTTTTTTACATTGTTTCATTGAAAACAAAAAAAAACGTTTGATTATGGAATTCCATCGCGATTTCATGGTACTATTTGATATAGCTATAATTTCTAATTTTTTGAATGAAAATGGTTGAAACTCTGTTATCCGGGATTGTATTAGGTTTAATTCCTATTACTTTGGCTGGACTTTTTGTAACAGCATATTTACAGTATCGACGCGGCGATCAGTTGGAGTTTTAATTCAGGCACTGAATTATCAGAATCACGCTCTGTAGGATTTGAACCTACGGCATTAGGTTTTGGAGACCTACGTTCTACCAAGCTGAACTAAGAGCGCTTTTTTGGGATATGACTTAATCCACTCTCTGTGATTAAAGACTAGCTAGTCCGATTAGTTTTAATGAATAGATAGGGATGACAGGATTTGAACCTGCGACATTTTGTACCCAAAACAAACGCGCTACCCAAGCTGCGCTACATCCCTTAGAATCAATGGATTAATCAACAATGTTATTTTAATCTCTAATACATACGAAAAGTCTTTTTTTTTCGACAAAATAGAAAATTCAAACGCCGTCATACTATAAGAAATTAGTAACGTTTCTTACCTAGGTTAGGTAATGGTAGAATTAGTCGACTTTTTAAAGTACTTTTAAATATAAAAAGGAAAATAAATGCTTTATGCAATATATAAAAAAATATCTTTCGACAGCACCCGTTTTAGCAACTTTATGGTTTGGTTCTTTAGCTGGTTTTTTAATTGAAATAAATCGGTTTTTCCCGGATGCTCTTAGTTTTCCTTTTTCTTTTTAACGCTCTATATTATAAATATAAATCAAAAAAAAGGATTTGAAATAAATTGATGGAACTAGGAATATATCGCCTGACGTTCTTTTTTTTGATTCAAAAAAAGAAATAAAAAAAATAGACTACTACAAAAATGTCAGAAAACATAGGCGCACGAGTGGTAATTTTTTTAGAATGTATTAATTGTAACCTTTTTAGATATACAACTAAAAAGAATCGATACAATACATCCATGCCTTTGGCATTAAAGAAATTTTGTCCTTTTTGTTTGAAACATACCATTCACAAAGAGAGAAAGAAATAAACGGAATACATAACAACAACAGTTCACAGAAACTATTTTCTCATAAACCTTTTATTTAAACGATATTAATATGTCTAAGCAATCTTTTGATTTTAAACGATATAAGCCTGAGATACCGTCTGGTAGTCGGAAACGTTACCCAAAAGTTCCAAAAAAACCTAATCTAATAAAGTCAGAGAATCAGATCAATTATAAAAATATGAGTCTAATTAATCAATTTATTAGCCAGCGCGGAAAAATCTTATCCAGGAAAGTGAATAATTTAACCTGTAAACAACAACGTCTTATATCTATTGCTATTAAACGAGCTCGTATTCTAGGGTTGCTACCTTTTATGGTCAAAAAAAAGTTGAAAAAATTGTAATTTTTGCGTTTTTTTATGAGTGACGTCAAAGTCAAAGTTCATGATTTTCCATTTCCCGGAGGGGATCCCCGGGGATTTTTTTTTTCTTTTTTATGCCAAAATGTTTTTCGAAATAATATAAAAAGAATTATTCTCTAATGTAGCTATTTGCGCAAGTGTTTTCCGATTTGAAGGTAACCGCTTTTTGTACATACAGTTTATGTATTTATTGTAAGGAACCCCTAAACGACGAACTGCTGCATTAATTCGAACAATCCACAAGCGGCGAAAATTTCTCTTTTGTTTCAGTCGATCGCGTTTAGCCGAGGTTAGAGCTTTTTGCTTCTGCTGCTTAGCAGCTCGGAACTGTTTGGAATGGGACCCGTGAAATCCTGACGCAAAAGCGAGATTTTTGTTTCGGCGGCGTCGAGTTATATATCCGCGTTTTACTCTGGTCATTAATTTAAATTCTTATATATATGTTTAGTTTATTTATATACTGACTTTTCTTTTTTGGAAAAGAAATGTTCCAAAGGCTTTAGCTATTCTAACCTTCCCAACCAAAAAGAATCACTTATTTCACTAAAAGATTTGAATAATTATGGGTTTCTTCGTCTATATGGTTCTTTCTCTAACGGCGAGGTCCTCTCTATATGCCGGAGCTAAAACTAAAAGAGTATGCTTTTGGTAATTTGTATTATCTACCGTCTTCAGCTCTACCCCTCCCCCCCCAAAAAAAGGAAATTTCTTTAAAAACTTCAAAAAATTTAAAGTACAGTAACGACATGTTATTTCGAGAATTAGCGGAGTAGCTGATCTTATTTTTCCGTCATTTGCAACAAAAAGAAGTTTTTCATTTTGATGATTCCCTGCTCCGAATGACTGTTTTCTGCCAAAGAGGAATTGCTTTTCATCTCAGATCCAAGTGATTGGATTTGCACCAACAAAAACCATAAATTTCATCTTCCTAGAGATGATAGATCTTTACTTTTTGATAACAAGAAAGCTCTTCTTGGAAGAACGTTCTAGTTTTTTCTGATCTAAACGAGTCGCACATACACCCTAGCACAAACTCCTCTGCGTTGAGGACATTTTTGAAGAGCACGAGAACTGCCTACCTTTTTTTTTGGTTGTCTCGCAATTCTAATAAGTTGAGGAAGTGTGGGCATTTTGGTGGTTTATTCAATTTTACTGGTTAGGATTGATCCTAACCAGGCTTTAGAAAACTCTTTTTTTTTTTTTTATCTTGAACTTTTCTCTATCCTAGAGTTGATTATTTATTCGTCGAATTGTAGAGAAAGGTTTTGCTCATCAATCTGTACAGCACCTTTAGTGCTTCTAATCTTTCTAGCTCTTCTAGCTTCTTCTAAAACATGGTTCGGGATTAGCCCAAAACCTTCGTTTCCTTCTTCTGGAATTTCAAAGGGAGGTTCTTCCTTGTTTGGTTCCCACATTGGAAGTGCTACTCTATCAACAAGTCCGAAATCAACTGCTTCCTCTGGTGACATGTAAGTATTTTTGTCAAGGGCATTTTCTATTAATTCTTCGAATTGGGGTGTTCTGAGACAATAACATTGTACAATCATTTTTCGCAACTGTTGAACAAAAAAAGCGTCCTTCGCAAAAAGCCAGGCTGGTCCATCACGAAGAGATGCTCTTGGTTGGTGGATCATTATTCTACTATGAGGCCCTGTATTACGAAATCCAAAGGTTCCGGCACTTAAAACTAAGGTTGCTGTTGAAGCAACTAGGCCAAGACCGATTGTATGTATTGTTTCTCTAAGCTGAAGCATAATATCAAAGATACTTAGACCAGGTAATATAGCTCCGCCACACGAGTTTATATACATGAAAATCTGTCTACTTTTTCCTTTACGTATATCGTCTATAAACAAGTAAAGCAAAATACCTACAAATATACTTCCAATATCTTCATCAACGGGTTGCCCTAAAAAAATACAACGAGTTCTAGACATTACGTCGATTGGAGTAGATAAGAGCAATCTCTCCTTGTGAACCGTACGTGTACTTTTCCCAACATACGGCTCTAGTCGCTAGGAAACGAAAAAGGCTATTTGTTTTCCAAAACTTGGTCCAATTTTTTTTTTGTAACGCTAATAATTCTAAATTTCAAAAGTATTGGACTACTTTCTGAAACGTTTAAAATTAAACAAAACAGTTTGCTTGTTCCCTTTACCGAGTTCTGCATCTAATCTTTAGGTTTTACTTCTATTCCTATACAAATGATCTCTTATTCCTCTTACTTATAGATTAAGGAAGTTTATGTAAGTTAGGTTTATATACTAAGATGACTAAGAGTAGAATATAATTAATATATATAGATTATATCTGTATAGATTATATCTGCTCAAAAGTTGGATGGGCGGAAATGAATGAAATTTCAAAATAACCTTGGATTTAACTTTCTTTTATAGTATAAAAACGAACAATATAAAAATACTTTATGCGTTGGGTTCTTTTCCAAAAAAAAACGATCCAATAAAGTAAAAATCATTCCATCTGACGGGAAATGAATGGAAAAATTCCATAAAATCTATACGAGATTCAAGTCACACTATAAGTCAGCCCAGTCCAAAACTTGTTCTTTTGTTTCTTTTTTCTTTTTATTATCTTTGTTTTCCGGCTCCTTATCCTCTCCTGTTTCGTTATCTTTTGCCAAAGTCATAATAGGTGCCTCATGCATTATATTATTCTTAGTTTTTTTTGATCCTAGAACCGGAAAAGTACATGGGGTCTCATTCTTTCGTTTAGGCTTAGGTATTGTTGTCTCTTCAAAAAAGTGATTAAATTGAATCTCTTGAGGAGTTCTATCATCTTCTTTTCTTGACGGAGGGTCATCTTCACCAAAAAAACGAACTTTTGGGATACCAAGGGGCATTTTTTTTAGATCCTTTTTTTCTCTTTTTATTCTCCTTCTTCTCTTTCTTTTTGTTTTTGTTTTCCAAATTTTGTAAGTATTTTTTGTTTTTATGGTACCAATCCTTCAATTTTGTAAATTGAAACATAAAAGATAAAATATTTTTGCTTCTCCTACCGGTGTTTTTATTCAACATAGTTTTATAAAAGGAAGGATGATCCAACCTAAAATTCAGTGTGTTTTTATAATGTAAGAAAGTTCAATCTTTTTTTTGAAAAAGAGGTGTTTAATGGGTTTACCTTGGTATCGTGTGCATACTGTTGTCTTGAATGATCCTGGCCGGTTAATTTCTGTGCATATAATGCATACAGCTTTAGTAGCGGGTTGGGCCGGTTCAATGGCTTTGTATGAATTAGCAGTTTTTGACCCATCTGATCCTGTTCTTGATCCTATGTGGAGACAAGGTATGTTTATTTTACCTTTTATGACTCGTTTAGGAATAAAAGAATCTTGGGGCGGATGGAGTATTACTGGAGAAACTGAAGCTAATCCGGGATTTTGGAGTTACGAGGGTGTCGCTGGAGCTCATATTGTGTTTTCAGGTTTATGTTTTTTATCAGCGATCTGGCATTGGGTATACTGGGATCTTGAAATATTTACAGATCCGCGCACAGGAAAACCTTCTTTAGATTTACCAAAAATTTTTGGTATTCATTTATTTCTTTCCGGAGTAGTTTGCTTTGGATTCGGAGCTTTTCATGTTACAGGTTTATATGGTCCTGGAATTTGGATTTCTGATCCTTTTGGACTTACTGGAAAAATACAACCTGTAAGCCCAGCTTGGGGAGCTGAAGGCTTTGATCCTTTTGTTCCAGGAGGAATAGCGTCGCATCATGTTGCTGCAGGTCTATTGGGAATCATCGCGGGTCTATTTCATCTCAGTGTTCGTCCTCCTCAACGATTGTATAAAGGATTACGTATGGGAAATATTGAGACCGTTTTATCTAGCAGTATTGCTGCTGTTTTTTTTGCATCTTTTATTGTTGCTGGAACCATGTGGTATGGGTCAGCAACAACCCCAATTGAATTATTTGGTCCGACTCGATATCAATGGGATCAGGGGTACTTTCAACAAGAAATAGATCGACGAGTTCGCGCTGGTTTGAATAAAAATTTAAGTCTGTCCGAAGCTTGGTCTAAAATTCCTGAAAAACTAGCCTTTTACGATTACATTGGAAACAATCCTGCTAAAGGTGGATTATTCCGAGCGGGTGCAATGGACAATGGAGATGGAATAGCTATTGGTTGGTTAGGACACCCCATTTTCAAGGATAAGGACGGAAACGAACTTTTTGTTCGTCGTATGCCTACTTTTTTTGAAACATTTCCAGTAGTTCTAGTGGACAAAGAAGGTGTTGTGAAAGCGGATGTTCCTTTTAGGAGGTCAGAATCCAAATATAGCGTGGAACAGGTCGGCGTAACTGTCGAGTTTTATGGTGGAGAACTTGATGGAGTAAGTTTTAGCGATCCTACTATAGTGAAAAAATATGCGAGACGTGCTCAATTGGGGGAAATTTTTGAATTAGATCGTGCTACTTTAAAATCAGATGGGGTTTTTCGGAGTAGTCCAAGAGGTTGGTTTACTTTTGGACACGCTACTTTTGCTCTTCTTTTCTTCTTTGGACACATTTGGCATGGTTCTAGAACACTATTCCGAGATATTTTTGCTGGTATCGATCCAGAACTAAATGCGCAAGTCGAATTTGGAGCATTCCAAAAATTGGGAGATCCTACCACAAAAAAACAAGTCATATAAAGACTTACGTCTATTACTTATTACTTAGTACGAAAGTTGTAAAAAAAAAAAACGATTGAATCTATGGAAGCATTGGTTTATACATTCCTTTTGGTTTCGACTTTAGGAATTCTATTTTTTGCTATTTTCTTTAGAGAACCGCCCAAAGTTCCGACTAAAGGAGGAAAAGAAAATTAAATAAAACAAACAAAAAAGGGAAGTCCACATGGACTTCCCTTTTTTGTTTTAGTCTTCATGATTGTCAAAGGGGTCTATAAGACCTTCAGAAGGTCGTCCAAAAGATGTATATAGGGCATATCCTGTTAAACTTACGAGCAAGCACGATACAAAGATAGCGACTAAGTTTGCAGTTTCCATTTTTAGGTAACTAATAAAAAGAATTTAGCTAATTATACTATATTAATAAATAAAAACATAGTATACAAAGTTAACAGATTTCAACAAAATATTTGATATGGCTACACAAACCGTGAATGATACTTCCAGAACCAGACCAAGAAAAACTGGGGTAGGGAGTTACTTAAAACCACTTAATCGTGAATATGGTAAAGTCGCCCCCGGATGGGGAACTACTGCCCTTATGGTTGTTGCAATGGTTTTATTTGCAGTATTTTTATCTCTTTTATTGGAGATCTATAATTCGTCTATTTTATTGACCGGAATTCCTGTTAGTTGGGTATAGAACTGGATCTCAAACTTTTTCTAAAAATAACGTAAGAGATATTGATTTTTTTTAGGTTCGTTCTATTTTTGTTTTACGATAGTTTGATCGTGTCATTTTTGAAAAAAATTTACAAAAAAAATGGGTGTGCGACTTGTTACATTCGATATTAATAGTACAGAAGACTAGTCTGTTATCTTTAGATAATCTTTCCTCGTTGGAGGTTAACTTAGAATTTCTAAAGCACGAGTTTTCTTTTTTATTATAGAAAAAAGGTCTGAACTAGGATTTACTGTTGTAATTTTTACTTTGTATCTAAATGAATAACAACAAAGATTTCGACTCTGAAAAAATCCAACAGGACCTTACCCAAAGAACCTTTTGTTAAGTGAATCTTCGGAGTAAAAACAAAATCTGAGGTTTAGAACAATTTTTTAATTCTTTTTCAGGTTTAAACAATCAAAATCCTATTCATTAAACAGAAATTCATAAATTATGAATGGAAGAAAAGATTCTTCAAAAGGCCTTTATTGAGCCTACTTGAAATTTTGGCATTATCTTATATATGTTATAGATAATTACCTCAATTACGGTATTTTTGTTTAAGCTGTACGAAGGGAAAGTTTCATGTACAGTTTTTTGAAGGGGTTAACCTATCTCGATAAAGTATATGACTGGTTTGAAGAGCGTCTAGAGATTCAAGCAATTGCAGATGATATCACTAGTAAATATGTTCCTCCTCATGTTAATATATTTTATTGTCTCGGAGGAATTACATTAACTTGTTTTTTGGTACAGGTGGCCACCGGTTTTGCTATGACTTTCTACTATCGTCCAACAGTTACCGAAGCTTTTGCTTCGGTTCAGTACATAATAAGTGAAGTCAATTTTGGTTGGTTAATTCGATCAATTCATCGATGGTCAGCAAGCATGATGGTTCTCATGATGATTTTGCATGTATTCCGTGTTTATTTAACAGGTGGTTTTAAAAAACCTCGTGAATTAACTTGGGTTACTGGAGTTATTCTAGCTGTACTGACTGTTTCTTTTGGTGTAACTGGTTATTCTTTACCTTGGGACCAAATTGGTTATTGGGCAGTCAAAATTGTAACTGGCGTACCCGAGGCTATTCCTGTAATAGGTTCTTCTTTAGTTGAGTTATTACGTGGAAGTGTTAGCGTGGGTCAATCGACCTTAACTCGGTTCTATAGTTTACATACCTTTATATTACCACTTCTTAGTGCAATATTTATGCTAATGCATTTTCTAATGATTCGTAAACAAGGTATTTCGGGTCCTTTATAAAAAGAAAAATAATTTTTTTTTTAGGGTATAACATACTTGCCAAGAATATTGCTTGTTTTTTCGAGCTAGATTCTTCGGATTCTTCCTTTTCCTTAAGGATTTCAAATAAAAAGAAAAATTCAATGGAGAAAATGGACTATGGGAGTGTGTGACTTGAATTATTGATTAAGCCTGTCGGATTAAATCTGCCACAGAAAGATCCTGTGTATTCCCCTTATCCCAACGTCTTTCTCAAAGAAAAAGAAAGTTCCTAATCTGGGTAGACTTTTTTTCTATGATTTGTATAGGCTCCGTGAATTCTAGTCAATTTCTTATTTTCATAGTTATAAAATGCACTCATTTCCTTTGCATTTTAACAGAATAACTATCGGAGTAAAAAAAAGGATCTAAGGAAAAGTAAAGGGAATTTCATTAACAAGTCAATACCTTGTTAAAAAGAAACTTTAGACTTTTTTTGTTTATCAAAAAAAATTACAAGGATGAAGATGACCCAGAAAGCGAGTATTTTGTTTCACAATTTATTTCATGCGTACTTGGGTAAAAGCATTTTATAGCATAGAATTCTTTGCTTGTTATTTCTTTAAATTCTTGTTTGAGCCGGATGATTCAAATTGGCATGTCCGGATCTTACGGGGGATAGATCTAGAAAGATAAGATCTACTTATCCCAATAACAAAAAAACCCGATTTAAAAGATCCTGTATTAAGATCGCGATTAGCTAAAGGAATGGGACATAATTATTATGGAGAGCCCGCGTGGCCTAATGATCTTTTATATATTTTTCCGGTAGTTATTTTAGGTACTATTGCGTGTACGATAGGTTTAGCAGTGTTAGAACCATCGATGATTGGTGAACCCGCAAATCCTTTTGCAACTCCTTTAGAAATCTTACCCGAATGGTATTTTTTCCCAGTTTTCCAAATACTTCGTACAGTACCGAATAAATTTTTTGGTGTCCTTTTGATGATCTCTGTACCTGTGGGTTTATTAACAGTACCTTTTTTAGAGAACGTTAATCAATTTCAAAATCCTTTTCGTCGTCCAGTAGCTACAACAGTTTTTCTTATCGGTACTGCCTTATCCCTTTGGTTAGGTATCGGAGCTGCTTTGCCTATTGAAGAGTCGTTAACCTTAGGACTTTTCTAATGTAATTTTTAGTCTATTTTCACTCAAAGTTTTTCATAACAAATTTTTTTTTTATTAAAGTGTATAATACACTTTAATAAAAAAAAATCTATTTCACGTAACCCTCCCCCCTATTTTTTTGTTTCTATCTTTAGTTACTAAAGATAGAGGGTTGGGTTTCTTTTGGCTATTTTTTATATTTTGTTCTACGCAAAGCAACGGAATAATTAAGTCAAGTAAACTCCAACAAGCTTCGTAAATGGTTTCTCTAGGAGTTAATCCCCCGTTTGTCCATATCTCGAAAATAAGCATTTCTTGTATGTTATCTGAACTCTTATAAGAATGAATACTAAAATTCACATTTTGAACCGGTAAAGAAACACCATCTATGGGGAAAAATATGTCCTTTGGTTGTTTCATATTTTCTATAGTATACCTTTTCTTTTTTTCAATCTTCAATGTAACATTGAAGGGGATTCGTTTAGTAAGGCTAGCTATATGCTGGGTATCATCAATGATTTGAATAGAAGATGGTAATATGATGTCTTGAGCTGTTACATTCTTAGGTCCAACAGTACAAATAGATGCTTCATGAATTCCGTACAATTCACTTCTAAGTACAATTTGTTTCAAGTTCATTAAAATGTCATGAACTGATTCTTTAATACCTATTATGGAAGAATATTCGTGTAGAATATTTTTTTGAAATCTTGCATACGTAATATATGTTCCTTTGACTTCTTGAAGTAAAGTTTTTCGTATAGCAATAGCTAGTATATTAGCTTGACCTTTCAAAAGCGGAGATATGGAAAAACGACCATAATGAGATCGTTTACTGTCTGTTCTCGATTCCAAGCACTTCCATCGTGGTGAAGATTCTGCAGTTTTTAGTTCATTCCAAATCATATAATGAAAAGTTATACACGTCTTTTGACAGGAGGTCTACATCCATTATGCGGATTGGGTGTTATATCAAGTACTGCACGTATCAGTATTCGACTATGTTGAATGACTCGTAATGCCGCGTCTCGTCCCTTACCACAACCCGTTATCAGGATGGCTGCGCGGTTAATAACTACAGTACGAGTTATGTTTTCTGTTGCTGTTTGAGCAGCGAAAGCTGAACCTTTTTTTGGGCCTTTAAAGCCACATGCACCAGCAGACGACCAAGAAAGCACATGTCCCAAGACATCGGTAACGGTAATAATTGTATTGTTAAAACTTGATTGTATGTGAATGATTCCACGGTCTACTCTACGTATTTCTTTTTTAATACGTCTATTTTTAGATAAATTCCACATAGATTTTGGTTTCATTATTGTACTGCTATACCCTAAAATTTGTTATATATATCTCTAAGCCTATAAAATGCATATTGAAAAAAAAAAAAGAGAAAAAAATTAACCTTGTTTTTGTTTATGTCTTAGATTTAAACAAACTACATAAATTCGCTTTCCTCTACGAATTAATCGACATTTCGAACAAATTTTCCGAACAGAAGCGCGTAGTTTCATATTATTTGAATTAAATGTGTTTATTCTTTTTTGCTCTTTGAGCTAGAAAAAGTATGGATCATTTTTCTATTTTTTTGCTATCTTATTGTTTTATTGAAAATTGAAACGAAATTCTATTAGCTTTTTCTAAATCGATGAATTATACGCCCTTTAGTCAAATCACAAACATGGAGTTCAATTTTGACTCTATCTCCTACAAGTATTCGTATACTATTTTGTCGAATGTTACCCGAAATATAAGCTAGAACAGTTTTTTTATTGTCCAATAAGACTCTAAAAAATCCAGCGGGATGTGCCTCAATAACTAGCCCTTCAAGTTCAATCATATTTTGTCGTTTTTCCATTTTCATGTTTCTTTTTTGGAAAATATATATCTAGCAAAAATGGGTAGAATCTATTACCATGCATAACACAAGATTTCTCCTCCAATTTTTTTTTGTCGAGCTTCGTGGTCTGTCATGATTCCCTGGGAAGTAGAAAGAATTACAATTCCTATCCCGTTTAAAACTTTTGGTATTTTTCGAAAATTGGAATAAATTCGCTGACCAGGTTTGCTTATACGTTTTAGGGTAATTCTTGTTTCTTTCTTTTTCCTGTATTTGAAAGTAAAAATCAAAAAAGATTTTTTCCCTTCTTTATGCTCTCTAATATTATTTATAAAGCCTTCATTTAAAAGTATTTTCCCGAGTTTTTCATTAATCCTAGTCGCAGGTACTCGAACCGTTCGTTTATTTACTATGTAAGCATTTTTGATTGATGTAGTCAAATTGGTAATAGTATCCATGTTGATCTATTTTTTGAATTCTCTTTATTCTTTTTTTTTTCAAAAAAACATGCTTTTTTTTATAGAGACATTTGTCTAAGTTGCAGTTAACCTGTTCTATGTACTTTGTACATATTAGTCATAACACTTCGGGAGCTAATGAAATTATTTTTGTAAAATTCCAATGTCTCAGTTCGTGCAGAACTGGACCGAAAACTCGAGTTCCCTTTGGATTTCCTTTTTGATCAACGATAATTGCTGCATTCTCATCAGTTTGTATTCTTGTTCCATCATTACGTTGGAATTCTTTAGAAGTACGTATAACTACTGCTCTAATAACTTCAGATTCTTCTATTTTTGCATTAGGAACTGCTTCTTTAATAACAGCGATGATTACATTCCCAATATGCGCATATCTTTGAAAACTTGCTCCTATAATCCTAATGCACATTATTTTTCGTGCTCCACTGTTATCAGCAACGTTTAAATATGTTTGAGGCTGAATCATTTTTCCTCCAAGGAAGTTTGTTAGTGTATCAAATCAAAAAAAGATAAAATAAGATCTTTTTTTGATTTGGGCAATTTAAATTCTTAAAAATTGAGTGCGTATACGCATCTTGTAAGCTACTATTTGAGCAGCTCTTCGAGCTACAGTTTCAGAAACTTCTCCCATCTCATAAAGTATTCGACCTGGTTTAACAACAGCTACCCAAAAAAGGGTATCACCTTTTCCTGAACCCATGCGAGTGTCAGCGGGTTTCTTTGTAATAGGCTTGTCAGGAAATATACGTATCCATATTTTTATGCCACGTCGAGCAGTACGAGTAATTGTTCTCCGCCCTGCTTCTATTTGTCCAGCTGTAACCCAAGCAGGTTCAAGTGCTTGAATAGCAAACTTACCAAAAGAAATCTGATTACCCCGGTGGCTCTTTCCTTTTATTCTTCCTCTATGTTGTTTGCGGAATTTCGTTTTTTTGGGGTTATAGTCGATGGATTCCGTTATCATAGTTTTTATTCCCTTCGCTAATTCAAAACCGGACATGAAAATTTTTTATCATCCGGCTCCCTGTGATAGTAAAGATTTCCATTCTAAAACAGTTTAGGCCAGTAACTTCTAAATCAATAATATAAAACTTCAACTAAACAATAAGATTCACAGATGAATATAGACTCTTTAGTAGATATTTTTCTTATTTTTTTTTGGTTTTATTCATCATCCTATCTTATGATAACAATATATCCACAAGTTTCATCGTTTCTATAGCTTCCAACAAAATATTGCTTAGGTTTACTTTTCTTCTACAGTGGAGCTTAACTTTCATTTTTTTTTTTTTTACAGAATTGGTTGACTTAGTTCCCATCGACTCAAAGCTCTTTTCTTTTTCTAAAATGAGGTCGATAACGACTTTTCTGCTTTATTACACTTTCAAGGTAGGCTTATTTATGAACCATACAATACCATAAAAAATAGTATTGATTCTTCGATTTTTTTTCGATATTATCTTATTTTGCTTCACGAAAGAATACTTCTTACGTGTAATAAAGTTCAAAAGTAAAAAAAAAGCTTAGTTTTAACGAGTCGCACACTAAGCATAGCATAATTTTTACTAGAAAATGGAAATTCTATTCAATCTTAAATAATTAATTTTTCTATATCTATATAATAATTGGATAGTTTTTATAGTAATTACAACAATTACAACAATTATTGTTCTTTCATGAAGATCCAAAGTTGAATTCCTAATGCCCCGTGGATTGTGCGAACTGTAAAAGAGGAATAATCCATTTCAGCTCGGAGTGTTTGTAAAGTAACTCTGCCTAATTTGATTTTTGTCTTACGAGTTCTTTCTCGTCCGCCAAGACGTCCTGCAATTCGTATACGAATCCCTTCTATTTCGTCTTTTTTGGCTAGTTCAACAGCTTTTTGTAATATTTTTTTTACAGCCACTCTCTTTTCTAGTTGCAAAGCGATATATTCAGCAAGTATATTAGTTTTTTGATAAGGTTTGGCTAATATTTCTGCATTTATGTTAAGCTTTTGATCACGCAAATAAAGAGTACGTTTTATATCGTTTTTTACTCGTGTAATTTCATTTTTTTCATTTTTGAAAAAAATGGGAAATCCTATATAGATTATTATATTGATTAAATCAATCTTTCTCTGAATTTCTATTCGTCCAATTCCTAGATAAGATTTTCTCTGATGTCTTTGGAAAAAAAATTCGATGCATTTATGTATTTTTATATCTTCTCGAAGAGTTCTTGTATACTCTCTCTTCTGTGCGAACCAAACAGAATTATGATTTTGAGTTAGACCAAGTCTAAAACCCATTGGATTTACTTTATGTCCCATATTGTGATATTTTCCTTTTCAGATTCTCTGAAATTTCTAATTCAATTAGATTTGATAGTTCTTTCAAAACAATAGTTATATGACAAGTTTTTTTTTTTATACGAAAGGAACGTCCCTTAGCTCTAATTTGATATTTCTTTGAAACAGTACCCTCGTTTACTTCGGCTCTACTAATGAATAAAAATTTTTCTTTAAGCCCCAAATTATTTTTAGCATTTGCTCCTGCAGAACAAAGTAGTTGGAATATGGGATAACAAGCTCTATACGGCATTAATTTCAATAGAGTATATGCTTGTGCATAAGAACAACCACGAATTTGATCGATTACTCGACGCATTTTCTGCGTAGACATTTTTAAATTTTTGGCTAAAACGCGTACTTCGGTATTCCTCTTATTTTTAGATATTTTCATATTCACTTTCTTGAAATTTAACGACTAGATTTCTTGTCTTTTTTAGATTTCTTATCGTCTTTGCCTGGATGTTCCGGGCAAAGACGAGTAGGTACAAAATCTCCTAATTTATGGTAAAGCATATTATTTGTTATATAAATAGGTATATGCTCTTTACCATTATGAATAGCAATAGTATAACCGATCATTTTGGGTACAACCGTAGACGCGCGAGACCAAGTTAATAGTATTTTCTTTTTTTTTATATTTGTGTCTAGTTTTTCTATTTTTTTGAATAAGTGATCAGCAATAAAAACTTTTTTTTTTGAGTGTGTAGCCGCAAAAACTTGTTTTAAACTTTTTTTTTTTCTTGAATATTTCATAGGCAATTAATTTTTTTATTCTAACTTAGTTTGACGACGAAGAATGAAAGTATCACTATACCGAACCATTTTTCGGGTTTTTTTACCGAGCGTACAATGACCCCAAGGAGTTATGGGGGTTTTTCTTCCTATGGGACTTTTTCCTTCACCACCTCCATGTGGATGGTCTACAGCATTCATGACTATTCCTCGTACTTCTGATCGTTTACCTATCCACCGTTTTGATCCAGCTTTACTAAAAATTTTGTTATTCGAGCGGATATTACCCACTTGTCCAACCGTGGCTGAACAGTTGTAAGGTATTAAACGAAGTTCTCCTGAAGGCAACTTTAATACCGCGGATTGACCTTCTTTTGCGATCAATTTGGCTATAGTACCCGCGGCTCGAGCCACTTGTCCTCCTTTACCCTGCGTTGTTTCTATATTATGTATAGTTGTACCCACAGGGATATTGGTTGAAATAGATTTTATTTTGATTCAAAATAAAAAAAAGAATCCTTTCCCAAACTGTACAAGCCTCTCTCGGGGCATACAGCTTTCTGGATGTTATTTACATCCTAGGTGTTTATCCATCATCTGGCTTCTGTTCATCATGTAGCATTCAGATTGAATGACTTTATTAAATCACGTTCTCAATAACATAGGAGGCGTTTTTTTTTTGGAAATATTTATTTCATTGTACAACTTTGAATTTGCCTCTGACCTTCAAATCAAAGATGAATAAAATAATCTTTGGAACAAGAGTTTGCCTTCTCCACTGTTATGCTTTATCAAAAATTCTCCATATTATCTAGAATGAAAAATTTATTATTATTATTTTTTTTTTTATCACTTGCTATATTTTTTTCTCAGTTTCCCTTTGAAAATTAAGTCAAATTTAGATTATTAATGATAATTTAGTAGGTTCGGGGCCTAACCGGTCTTTCCGATTACGTAAATTCATAATTCAAACCGCACTCAAAGGTAGGGCATTCCCTATTAAAATAGAAGCTTTTGGACCAGATAAAATAGTATCTCCAATTATGATTCCTCTAGGGGACAAAATATAGGACTTTTTCCCATTCTTGTAACATATCAAACTGATATGCGCATTTCGATTAGGATCATACTCTATGGTTACAATTTTTCCATAAATGTCTTTCTCTTTTCTTCGAAAATCAATTTGCCTGTAAAGACGTTTATGGCCTCCTCCTCTATGACGTACTGTAATAATACCTTTTTGATTTCGACCCTTGCAACGATGATGTTTCCCAGAAGTTATAAATTTTTCCGGACTACTCTGAGCGAAATGTATTATGTTTTTGTATGAAATGTTCATTATATGATTGATTTTTGTATTTTAGGTTTAAATATGGAATAGAATCACAATCACAAATTTGGTAACTTCTAGTTTAATAAGGGAAACCACAGAGAGTGAGTCTGCTAATGCAGGTTACAAATTTGGTCAGGAAGAAGAAACTTATAATATTGTCGCGGCTCACGGTTATTTTGGTCGATTGATTTTCCAATATGCTAGTTTTAATAATTCTCGTTCTTTACATTTCTTCTTAGCGGCTTGGCCCGTAGTAGGTATCTGGTTTACTGCTTTGGGTATTAGTACTATGGCGTTCAACTTGAATGGATTCAATTTCAATCAATCTGTAGTTGACAGTCAAGGTCGTGTTATTAATACTTGGGCTGATATAATTAATCGTGCTAATCTTGGTATGGAAGTTATGCATGAGCGCAATGCTCACAATTTTCCTCTTGATTTGGCATCAATGGAATTCAATTCTATAGATGGTTAATTAGATAGAATTCTAGGTATTCCTTTCATCGTACCAAACCTCTAAAGGAGGTTTGGTACCTTATCTGTCTTTGTTCATATCCACATTATAAGATATCGAGTTTTTTACTGTTGTATTTGAGGATATATAAGGAATTTGAATTAGATATGTGCATCCAGCAGGAATTGAACCCGCGAGTTCGCCAATTATGAGTTGGGCGCTTTAACCATTCAGCCATGGATGCTGGAGAAAAGTTCATCCGGAATAATCAATTCATTCGATAATATGAGTGAGTATCGACTTAGGGTAGCCAAGTACTCATATCCCAATCATGCCAAACATAGAAAATGCAACGGAAAAACTTGTGGGAGTGAGTACCGATCTTGCAACACTTGGATTTCCTGTTGGATTCCCTGGAATAAGTCGCCCACATTCCGTAGGATGAACAGAAAACAACTCTTTTCTTGAAAGTAATGTTGATTAGATAGATTTTATGGGCGGACGTAGCCAAGTGGCTCAAGGCAGTGGATTGTGAATCCACCACGCGCGGGTTCAATCCCCGTCGTTCGCCCGGGCCATAATCTTTTATTTGGTTGGTTGCGATTTTTCGATCGTTGACGCAAGTTCGATGAAGTGCGAAGGTTTTTATTTTCTTTTATGTCTTTTCATCCATCACAAAGATCATTCTACCTTTTCCAGAAAACCAAAAACTAGTCAAAAAACCTTTCGAAAAAATCCAATGGTTTATTATATGGAATTGAGAGGGATCTATCCATATTTCACGTAATAAAATATAGAATTGTAAAAGAGGGCAAAAACCAATGATACAAGAACAAAAAAGCAGACTCTGGATCTCGGAAGAAAGGACCTCGGGAAAATGTCCAAGAGAGTCCGGAATTAAACAACCCATATCAAGCCTCTTGACCTGGTGGTTAAACTTTTTCAAACAAATACAAAGCTCTTCATTCGATCCATGGACTGAATTGATTTTGGCGAGGTTTTTTACTCAAATTTTGTCCCATCGAGAACGTCTTATTAAGTTCTTTGACTTTCGGATTCTCAGTACGTTACTTTTACGGGATCTACGTAGTTGTAGTTCCAAAAGCAAAGTTGTAGTATTACTTACATTACCAGTCCTTATATATAACCTAAAAAAGAAAAGTCTGATTGAAAGAAACAAATACTATTCGATCAATCTATTTGATCCTATATATAACTCCATGGAAATTCGAAATGAAACATCATCGGAAGCCAATTTCACTAGAAATTTGTGGATCTTTTCGCATCTTTTTTTGTTTTTTCCAAAATCTAGCCAATTGGAAAAATTTTCAAATGGGTATGACGCGTGTCCAGGAAATTTTCCAATGTCTTGGCCGAAAGAAGTATTGAAAGAAACCAAAAGGTCGTCTATAAAAGAGAATTCATTTTCAAAAGAAACAAAAAAATTCATTGAGAATTGGACAAAAACAATTCGTTATTCTGTTTTTGACATATTGTCAATAGATGAATATATGGTTTCTCGTACCACTAAAGAGCCCGTGGAAAATTTCCAATGTTGGAAAAGACAACAAAATGTTTTTCAATATTTGAGAAGATTAGAAAGGAAAAGGAGAGCGGATTTCTGGAATATCAAAACGAAATTTCCAAATCCGAAATTGGCTATTTCATCAGATCCTGGATGTACTACGATTAGACAAAATCAGAGGGATATAAACCAATTCCTTTGTAGTCGAGTTAGAAACAGTTCGTCTTGGAATCTCTTTTTTTCTTCATTCTGCAAAGAGCGCCTATTCCATTTTTGTCGATTGAAACCAATCGTCCTAAAAAGAACAGATCGATTCACTCTATTACTGACTAATCCTAATCAGGTTTCTGCTAATAATACATTTGCCTTCGCTCAGAGTCTATTCTATGAACTTCACAAGAACAGATTAGGGAATCAGATTTTCGACCACAGAAAAAAATGGAAGAATCCATGGTTCAATATGACTGAGAAAGAGAATGATCGAATAATCAACCAAACCGTATCGATTTTCCCCGTAGGGGAAAATACATTCCATTTAATGAACACGCGCACTCAGGCTTGGGTATTTCCAATAGATGACATTCTTTCAAATTGGAATAATGGAATGAAAAATACAATGAACCAGCATTCATTAAATTGGAGAAAAGGTCAGAAAGAATGGTTAGATTGTTTGATTCTTAGAACTTCGAAATATATCAATCAGAAATTGCATGTATACAAATGGTCCGATCAATTCGAATACTTACAAAAGTATTCGAACCATCTTGTTTGTTTCGATCCAAAGGAATTATGTATTAAAGAAATATTTCTTAAGATTGCTTTGATTCTGTTTTACGCTCCGGAAGAGACGGAAATGAAGAACTTATGGAACAACATCGATATTTCCATAGACATTTCTCCTTATATTGATAAACTCATTTCGGATTTGATTATTTTCCTTTCTCAGTGCGGCCCTGAGGACAAAGTAGTCTATCCGTGGTGGTTTAGAGAATTTCTTGTTCGAATCGTTAAACCCAAAATCCAGTGGTTGGATAACCAGACAAAAGTCTCAAAGATCGATGAAGGAACAATAGCAAAAATTGCTTGGAATGAGCCATGGATTATGGACATTTTTGATAATGAAAGCAATTCGTTGTATAACACGGATTTTTCGACGATATATCGAGACAATTGGGTGAATCCTGTAAAACTATCGAATCAAAGTTCATTGAGAGCTGCTTTTGACAAAGCGAATACACTTCAAATTTTGGATTATTTACGTCATCCTCGGTCCAATTATAAGAAAAGATTACCTTCTTATATAGAAGAAAGAATTCAAAAGAATCTTACATATGTACAATTATTCCATTTCCATCTTTTGCCCATCTGCAACAATATGTTTTCTTTGTCGCTTGATGAAATAATACCTGTTCAATCGGAGAAAGAGGCTGTTTCACTCATAGAGTCCCAAGTATCCGACATATTTTTACCTAAGTATTTACAACGAAGTAGTGACAAAACATATGTATTAATCTATGAATTGTACGAGTTATTAACTCGATGGAATCCTTTTGTTCATGACAACAGAGCCTCGATCGAAGAGATTTGTACAACGCCTTTACCAAGATTCCAAGTAGTCAATTTGGAAAATTTCCATAGATCTTATTTTGATTTTGAAGAAAAAAATCTTGATCAGTCTCCGAAAAATTTCAGTTCAAACACGAGTTTGATTCAAACTCAATCCTATAAAGATGATTTCCTATCGGAAATCTTTCCGAATAAGAACCAGGAAATATTTCATCAGATTCCAGACATGTTTACCAAGTCTAGTTCAACAGAGAGTTTCCAAAACATAGCGGAAAACAAAGCTCTAGATAAGCTTTGTTTTTCATGGAAAGAGAAACGAAAGATTTTCTCATGCCGTTCACCACATTGTTTTCATGAACTCGTTAATAAACAAGAGATATATAAGATTGATACTCATTTTTCCAAATGGAATTTGCTTCAAATGTATATGCCATGGTTTTTTACTTCTATATGGTGGAAATACTTTGGGGATACACTTTTTGATACTTTTCCGTATATATTGCTATATAGCTGTGACCAAATAGTATCTATTTGGCAAGATATTAGGCATAGATCGAAGAATATCTTGCGGGCACTTTCTCATGAAGTATGGTTCATTCTACAATCCAAAATACAACGGAATTGGAGAAGGATTCGACTTCATCCGCCTCTGAATGAGTTGGTTCCTTGGTTAGTTTCTCACGGGGAGCTCGTGATCGAAGAACTCATCAAGAAAAAGTCGATATGGAAACTCTTGCGATTAGCAAGGAAGGACGGGGAGTCTTGGATCATTCTCTTGTGGTTCGTCCTTGTGTTTTTCTTTTTTCCGTATTTTTTCGTTGTTTTCTTCAACTGGATTTCTTTACTGATACAGTTGAATTTTCTCGAGTTCGGACTACATTCGGATCCAGCTTTGCTACGACAATGGTGGATGGAAATAAAAAGATATAGCGAGTACCCGAAGGATTCTTTGGAAAAACCGGATTGGGTAGAACCAATCGATTCGGTAATACTGGATTTAGTCAAACCAATCTTCGAAAGAAGTACTTGTGTTGTTCCTTATTTGGCTGCTATTGATACTTCTAATAGCTTTGAGTACCCGGAGGAAATAAGGGATTGGACAAAACAAATCTTCGGTTCTACTAGTGATGATGATTCTGTTTTTTCTAAATCTAATAATTATGATTTTTCTCATTTTACTATTTTGGCTAAGAAGGATGAACCAATTTGGACGCAGTTGGATGCACATAAATATGAAGAGGGGTTTACTTTTTGGTTCGCCTTTAGAATTCTAAATCAAATTGTTTGCTTTTTGTCAAACCTCCGGGAATGGTATTGGTTGATGAGGCTTAGAATGACTTATTTTTTCATACTAATAAGTCACAAGAAGAATCCGCGTGCATTCGATCGATCCGTGACAATATTCGACTTCGTAATCGCAAAGCCCAGTGGTGGAAACTCGAAAATTCCATCTTTTTTTTCATCAAGATTATCATCAGATGATTATAATAATAATAATAAAGAGAAGAAGAAAGATACAATTGATCTACTTCTGCTTCTAAGAACAGAAAAAGAACTCTCTCAAAATTCTCAATTTGAATCGAATTTTACCTACAGGCATTCTATCTTCGAAGGTTATCAAACCACGGAAGAGCCGGGGTTTATGTACTTACGATATTTATCTGACATTTCGCAAAAAAATATAATGAATTACAGGTTTGATCGTTTAGCAGAAAAATGGGTCTTCTTCGCTTTTTATCAGAAGATTGCCAAATCTAACCAAAACCTATTTTCTAAAGCTAGAAAAACTCCTCCTTTATTATTAGGACCATCCCTTTCCAAGGGGATTTTACTGATAGGTCCTGAGGAAACTGGTCGATCCTATTTGGTCCAAAGTCTAGCAGCAGACTTTTCTATTCCTTTAATAAAAATCAATCTGGAATGGTTCTTTGGGAAAACTTTCTCTCAATTCCATCGGACTTTGACAATGGCAGAAATAATGTCTCCTTGCATAATATGGATCCCAAACATTCATGTATTGGAACGGAATACTCGCACTTCTATCATCAAGATGGATATCATCATCAAGAAGAAGGCGTTGCTTCATCGCTTATTGGACCATATGGATAGCTGTGATGAGAACAGTTTTACTAGTAGAAGAAATATTGTTTTTATTGCTTCGACGCATATTCCTAGAAAAGTCGATCCAAATCTAATGACTCCAAATCGATTGGGTCAATTCATCAATATTCGGATGCTTCTTGTATCCCAACGAGAAAAAGAATTTTCTATTCTTTTACGTAGGAAAAGATTTTTTTTGAACAAAGAATTGTTCTACCTCGATGATTTTGGATCTAGAACCATAGGTTATAAGGCACGAGACCTGGCAGGACTTGTCAATGAAACCGTAGCAATTAGTTGTTTGCGAAAAAAATACGTTATAGACACGAATACAATTCGATTGTCTCTTTATAGGCAAACTTGGGGTTTACGATCTATAAATCAGGGTGTTGTATCCGTTCTAAAACATCATGAAAGACTTCCCTATAAGATAGGAAAGGCTATTCTACAAACTACACTTAGAACGAAATTTTCTCCTGTACCTATGGCAAAAGATTTTTGGAAAAAAAAATTTTATTATTTGTCTAAATGGTATTTAGAACCTTCGATTGCCGAAACAACTATCAAGGAATTCACTATACTCCCTCCTATTTTGGGTTGCTTGGCCGGATCAGCTGCTCGGGATTCTTGGTTGCTGATATCGGAACCAAATCAAGAGAATTGGACTCCTCTCGATAGACTCGTTGAACATGATTTCCATCTAGCTTCTAGTCTTTTAGAAAGTCTTCTGGTGGAGTTTCCGTGGTTAGGAATATATCGAGGTAAGTCTGATAAGAATCAAATCCCACCATTCGATCCTCTGCGCAAAACGAAAAATCATCAGTATACGATGCGAACAGGGTTTTCGTCTCTAGTTCATGAAATAGGTCTAGATGCTCAACTCCAAAAGGATGAAGAATTCGATGAATCATTGGTTTCGTCTCCTAGGATCTGGCGTCTTAGTTTTCTTCGCAGTAATCGATTTGATCGGATAAAAACATTCAATGAATTGGGATTGCCGGAGCAAGTCAGATTGTTTCAAGAAAGGCGGATTTTCGTTCAAAAGTTTGAAAATCATCTTCGTATGCTCCAGTATAAGTCTAAGAAGTTCAACTTAGAAAAAAGGGGGGTTACGACGGAGTATAGGAAGTATCGGGAAGAGATCAAAAAACTACGGTTGGATTTGGAAAATCTATCATTTCAAGAGTTTTTGGAACCGTTCAGAAGTCAATCTGGATATCCAATGCAATATCCATTGCAATATCAATCAATGCAATGTCAATCTTCTAATAAACCAGTGCTTTTTCGTGGAAGACGGTTTGTTTGGGACTCCTTTCTAATCCAAGAGGATCCGGACGTTTTGTTTTCAGACGAAGAAGTGTTTTCCAATGAAGAACTGATGCAAAGGCTTTATACCAGTGGAGCTTATGCCTGTTTAATAAGAATAGATCAAACCAAAAAACCACCACTTTTCCATTCAAAAAGGCTTTTTCGTAGATTTACTGTGATGACCAACCGGAACCTTTCTATTCCTTGTTTAGAAGAATTAGAAGAAAAAACAAAAAGAAAAAAGAAGAAACGAGATGTTCTCGTTTCTCAACAGAAGGAACCCCATATCGAGGCTTTGCAACGCATTCAAGGAAAGGGTATGAAATCGCAAATTCTACACGTACACATGGACAGTCCTTTAGCTCTGTATCACCGCTGGTTGATTGAAAATCCGCGGGGCC